GAAGAGAGAGACCTACTAGCAAATGTAGGGGGGTACCTACCGGGAGGCTAGGAAGGAAACTACTTAATAATAGAGAGGCAGACTATCAGGAAGGGGGAATGCCCAGTCATAACAAGGAGATGAACCACTCAATTCCTCTATTAGATCGGATCGAGAAAGAGCAACCTATTCAACAAACCAGATCCATAGGGAAGAATCCGGGGACAGGGATGGATCCCGCTTATTCACTGGAAGAAAGCAACTCCATTGGGCAAGGTTTTGATTCTTTGCTCCTAGAGATCGAACACTTTACCAAAGAGTGAAAGAACTCACAGGTGTTTACATTTTGACCTTTTTGGTTTGACCTTTTCAACGAATCGGCTACCTTTGACACGTGGTTGGCTACACCAATTGAAGCTGGTGGGTTCACCTTTGACCTGTGACACATTGGTGAAATGACCTGCAGGCAATGAACGCTGATGGTTCGGCTGCGGAGCTTCCAGAAAGAACTGCTTTTTGTCTTTCCCAGAGAGAGTCTCTGATTTCAGATTGAGAACGAGAATGAATATGACTAGCCCGTGCCAGAGTGAAGTTCTTTCGCATGAATGTGACAAGCATCATCTTAAAACCCATAAATCATTGAATGAAAGGACTGCTCTTGAGTTCATAGCCAGCAAGGTTTCGCAGGTGTTGTTCCAAGTTCCAAGTGTGTTGTTGATATGCACTACTCACAATGTAAGGTGCTTCCGATGTCAACTATGATAATCGCATATCGAATACGTTTCACTTTTCCTTTCTAATATGAATATGCAATGGGCATACGAAAACATATAAATTCTAGAAGCTCTTTGATGATTCAACAGAAGCTAATTGAACATGGACTAAGTTAGTGCAACTATTTGCAATAAAAGAAGAAATCCGGATAGAATTCCAATAGCTCTACCTTGACTCCAACAGCTATCCTTGACCGGCGGGTTGAACTGAACCATTGAAAAAGAGAAAATAAAAATAAGAAAATTAGATGTTTAATGAGCTTTATTTGCTCCATGCGCTTTGCGCTCTTGGCTTAACAACATCAAATAGGAATCGAACCTCTTCCAGTTCAGTGAAAAACTCGAATCCTTTTGATGTCCAGTCCACCACCCAACCCATCCTCCGTGATTTAGCTGCACGGCTACAGACGCATTCAAAAAAATCTAGTACGAATGAGCAGGTACGTGAAACACTTAGGGAATTGACTCACATCAGGAACATAAATAATACAAGAAAAGATCAAAACGAATTCAATGGCACTCTCTCTTTCAAGGGCGGATCCCTAATGCCGGGAGGTACTCCTTGGAACCAATTCATTCCTGACACCGACGAGCCACCACCCCCAGTGTCGTTATTGATATAGTTAGCAAAAGCCAACAAAATAATGAAATTATTCGCTATAACATAAAAGTTGAATAAAGTCGTAGGCTGCTTCAAACCAGAAACTTCGGTCTTTCGCTTCAACAAGGTCCTTGTAAATGATGAAGAAATCGGAGGAGGGGGAGTCTGAGTTGTCCCCAATCACTTCCGACGAAATTTCGTCAAAAGTTCAGTTTACAGGTATTTTTACGTCTTTTTCAAATAACAGATTTTAAAATTTATGATTAATACCTTGTCTAAGAGCAGCTCTAGTCTCTTGCTCTCCACTTTGATATTGATACCCGGGAAAATGAGTTTCGTTCGGTAATTGTGAGAGCATGGCCTGAAGTTCGGGCCCAAGTTGCTCGTACGAAACGGACATTGCATTCCCTGATGAAATAGACATGGGATCTACTGATGAAATAGAACTCGGCTGCTCGTACGAAACGGACATCGGATCCCCACCCAGCGGAACTCGACTTCGTCTGTCATCGGCGAAAGTTCCTAGCTACCGAAGCTGTTAGTTAACCATTCGATATGTGACATTAGGAAGAAAAGCTTCTTATTTAGTGATTGCCCGGGATTCATTGTTAATTATCTTAATTAGTGAAACTTACAAGATCTCCGTTGCCGCCCAGCTCTTTCTTTAATAAAGCAATTGCCCACGTTCAAGCGCCTAGAGAGGAAGAAGCAAAGCTAGTCTTCTTACCACCTACCGCTACCACAAAGAGAAATCCCATTCGTATTCGCAGCTAACCACGAAGAGAGTGAACCGTCGACATGAGCACCAACAGCTACCACTCCGACATTTGCTACTGCTACCGGGGTTGAACGAAAGTCGGGATTTTAGGCATAACTTCTTTCCTAGAGGGGGTTGAGAAAAGACCATGCTACACGAAGCGGGGAAAGCATTTTCACAAGAACGGTATTTGAAGCTCGTTCCGAGTCGACAAAAGCAGAGAAGATCACAGTCGGTCCTGTTCTTCGAACCGAGTGAACAACTTCTACTAGCCCTCCAAGAGCTATATCGGTGGCACTCGGGATCTACTACTTATTAAATTCATTTTATTACGATAGGACGACTAATCAAAATTCAGCTTCCTTCCCTGGAAGAGCAACTGAACCTTCGCTACGTTCCAGCTAGTCGAACTACCTCAGTGAACCAGAGAAAGCATCTCTATTCAAATTCAAAGCAATCCACCCAAGCCAAGGAAGGCTAGCTAGTCTCTAGGGGCTGAATCTCTAGAAATTCCGTTTTGATACGATAATCAGCCTGCTATTAAAGTAAACAAACCGATGCGCCTTGAGCCTAGTCGTTATTCTTGCCTTCGCCTGCTTCATCTGCAGAGCGAACTCCGGAAGTGACTGCTTTCACTCGGTGATCTGACTCTCTTTGTTCTGTGAGATAATGGATCCCCCTTTCCCTCTTGTATCTGATCCGTAGTGATGAAGGGGTCGGTTCATACTCTTTCACCGGCTTGAAAATAGGCTCCTTTTGCCTTGGTTTTTTCCATCACTGGATGGAATGATAGACTAGCAAGATAAAGGAAAGCGCTCTTCTTCTTGAGATTTCGAAGAGTAAGCTCACGAGACCAGGAATATATGGAACGAGATGTTGCTGTGGAAGAGGAAGGGGACTTGGCTAGCTCTACCAGGTGGGCGAGTAAAGCGGGAAGCAGCTCGACCCGGAGTCGGATGTAAGAGTCAGCTAGTAGTTGCCAGCGAATGGGCCATAAGGGAATGCGCCTCTGTACCAACCTATGATGCGGGAGAGGAGAGGAGATCGGCTATAAAAGTAGTAGGCGAAGGTCTTAGTTCCTTAAGTTAGTTGTAAACCGCTGGCCCTATATCCCTACGGATAATAAGTGGAGGGACTTTACTGGACTCGACTCGACCAAGCGGTACTGACTGATAAAAGCACACTTAAACTGCTGCAGGAAGGACTGAGCGGACTATCGACGGCATTTGTAAACTCGCATTTAGAACACCTCGGCGAGGAGACTATTTCGTTGGAGGACGGAAAAAGCCAAATCGAGATGAATGGAAGATGCCTATTGCGGGTCTGGTCCCTGCTTCCTCACATTGATCGATTACATGGTGTTAAGCAATTGATATCGACCTTTACTCATGCAATTGAATGCTCCAAGCGATCAGTCCATTACTTCCTTTGTTGGCTCCTACTCTACCAGACGGTGACCGGCTCAATAGAGCACCTTTGGGCGCTGGCTTTTCGAAACCAAGTTAGGGAATCAGTGACCAACAGCTTGAGAAAGCAAAAAAGTTTCATCTCTTACGATAAACACTGAATTGGATTAGCCCCTGCAGGAATTGAACCTACAAACAAGGCTTTTTCCTTGTGTTACCTAACTAAAGAGCTCCCAAGGCCACCTGATTCGGAGTAGAACACTCCTATTTACACTTCGATTCCACCCGGCCCGAAACCAAAGAGGAGAAACTTGCACCGGTAATGCTACCACACAGGTTTTGAGGCGAGGAAGCGGCTTAAAGATCGATCGACCGCCATTCTTGTTGCGAAGGAAAGCCATTCCGAAAGCGGCTACAACCTTCACGCGGGACCTCAAAAAAACACAGCAACGAAGAGAATAAGGCAGGTCTTCCTTAAAAAAAGGACGCACGCTGGATGTTCAATTTCATAGAAACAGGGCGTCCATTTGTTCTTCTCAAGCAGGACGGACAACCCCTTGTGTGGGGCGAGTTTTCATTGGATGAAATCCTAGCCGTGCTAGTCCGAAGAGCGCTACTAAGGTAAGGACGAGCGCCCCTGCCGAGCAACTCATGGAGACGACTCCGCCTGACATCATCATACAAAAGCTCAAACGATGTGGGGATTGGTACGAAATCTATGACGATCCCATCTTACGGGGTCTAGCCGTACATTTCTATGAAAGCTTGTGAAAAAGCTCTACGGCGATCTCATGGTCCTTCGAGATACGCGGACGACGCTAGGAGAGCGCTTTGTTTCTTATATTAACTTAATTAAGGAAATCGAGCTATCAAGAGGGTCGAATACCGGCAACGATTGGGAAATTCAAATTACGTATGGTAATAACAAATTGAATATTTTTAATTCCTCTAGTCGAGCTAGCGATAAACCTGACCGCTAGCGATAGTTAAAAACCTTCTTCTTTATACTTTGAATACGAAATTCGGATTGAGAATGAGTTGAAAGCTTAGAACGCTAATGGAATGCATGGAAAGAAAAATGAATCCTTTTCGGCGGGAAAGCAGTGAAGAAGGAAATCGACACTTAGCATAGATCACATTGCCCCTCACTAAAGGTGAAAGGTAGGGGCACGGATTACACACCTGCAACCAATTCCCTGCAAGACGGCTAAGACTGACCTCAAACAAAAAAGAAAGCGTCGGCAATGAATGGTCCTAGCCTTGCAAGACTCGCTTTGGACTACCTCACCCCAAGCACTCTGATGTATGCCTTCTTTTTTACTAGTCAACAGATTCTTTGAGCGATTTTTGACATAAGTAAGATACCACTAGATAGACTGGAAAGCATAGGGCCCTGGGCTGGACTTATATTAGATAGATTCGCCTACACGATTTCAATGTCAATGAAGTCAATTTCCCCTTACACTACTCAGACACTCCACTCCGCAATGGGAAGACAAAAGGAACCCCAAGCCGCATGCCCTCTTTCTCCGAACCAACTGACCGCTAAACAGACATAGGCACAGACGGAATTTCCTACGATAGGGAATAAGAGCGAAGACTTTTTGGCTGGCAAGGGAGTATGCACTTACTGATAGGATAGAGGCTGACTACGGAAGAAAGCGAATGGAAAGCTTGCAACGATCGAACACACAAAGAAGAAAGGATCGCGAATGGGCAGACACCCCAATCTCTCTCTCCTTACCTTTCTCCGATTATCAAAAAAGGTGCGAAGCGATAAAGAATTCCTTACTTGACTTGGGGTGAGGAGTTAGACATTTAACGAAAGAAGGAAATCGCCTTTATACGATACGACTTCTCCCACTTCTCTTATAAGGTAAGCTTAGTCATAAGGCAGATTCTTAGTTCTCCTTAGAAGAAAAAGACAGAACGAAAACCGCGCTAAGAAGAAAAGAGCAGTAGCAGCTGCAACAGGAGCTGAGTATACAACAGCCAATGGTTCACAGCCCCAGACAGAAAGTCAGTTTCCACTCACGACCAAAGCGCTGTCGCACCTCTACCATTTTCGGCGTAACGAGGTTTTAGTCCTTACGAGGTCTCTTTTGCACCTACCAATAGGCGCCTAAGTCTATGAGCTTCTGGGCTATGTCTCGCTTAAGCTATACAGTTATGAAAATAGTCTTTTTGGTAGATCACGTGAGGGAAGACCTTCTATCCGAAGTCCACACCCTCTCTCTGACTATAGCCCTTTGCTACCAAGCGTGCTTTGAACCTTGCTGCTCGGAGATAACGATTAACAAAAGATTTGATCGATGCGAATTGAATACGAAGCATCTGGGAAAAAAAAAGTATCTTTCCTGCAAGAAGTTGGAAAACTATCTATCGCTGTAGGATTCCTATTAAGGATCAAGAATCGTACATAGAGATGAGAAATAGCGTTAACTTCCAGAGGCTCCTCGTGACCGATGGCCAGATTCAATGTCGGTTGATGCCTTTTTTAATTGACTCCTACCTAAATGCCCAGCAAAGTCCGTACCCACGCGAAAGGAAAGGGAGATGCAATCCGAACCTAAGGAAAGATCCGATCCCAAGTGCCGTTCTCTTTCTTTTTGAGGGAAAGAAGCCGCTGCTTTTAGCTGACCCGGCTCCAGGCCAAGGCAATAACGACCAGGCGCAAGGGGAAAGGCCCTCTGATCTTTACGTAACTGATGGAACTGCATCTCTAACTGTTTGTGCTGCTTCAATAGATACATCTGAGAGCTGGGTTGGGTCTGCTGCCGGGGGAAAGATCAACCTCGAATCCTGCCTTTGAACGCTATTTGTTCTCGAATCGGAAGGGGTGTTACGGGGCAACCATGCACTGGAGGTCAGAATCACGCTTACGAACGTCGAGATTTCGCTACTTATGGCTACTGCTTCTGCCAGATCGATACTCCCCACGCCTCCCCCCTTTCATTCAATTCCTTTGATCGAAGCTATAAGCTTGGCAAGGGAGATGTAGTGGGCGGAGGAGGACTCTTTCAATGAATGCAAATTTCCAAGATCGGAGGTTCCGAAGGAAAGAGAGGAGCAGAAGGACTTTCTTTCCCAAAACCAATAGGAGCAGGGGCGGACAATGATTTTCACCTTTGGTTTGGGTCTTTGATGATTTGAATCCATCTGGGGGTTAAAGTAAAAAGGTTAAAGTTATACCGCGGAGGTCCTATGCGAATACATTCTGAAAAAGTAGTGGAGGGCCCAGAGTGTCGACTGGACTCTAAGTATGGCCGAATCTTCACGAAGAAGGCAAATGTGCCGATTATAATGATGGCTAACCACATACCATTGGTACTACAGAATACAGGTGCCTTTCAGGAGAGATTTTTTAGGCTACCCTTTCCTATTTAGCCCTTTACTTTATAATGGAAGCAGGTGGAGTTACGACTCTCGCTAGCGGTGATGCCAAAGAGGAAGAGAAGGGGTTGACCCGTTGTAAAACGGATAAACTAAAAGTATGCTGAGTAGGAGCCCGAAATCTATTTGACTTGTGATCCGGACTCAACCCAAGCAACTACCTTGTTAAAGTTAAACAAACACTCGATCACTGTCCTCTGGAATGGAACTAAAGAGTTGAGGAAAGCGGTGAGTAGTAACTAGAGCTAGAGCCCACGGCAGGTGCCGCAGACCGTAGAGAGAGTTTTAGTTCAGTTCGCACCGTCAAGCGCTAGTGAAAGTAAGTTTCGGTTAGCGGAGCAGCTGGAAGTCGAGGATGACTTTAAAGCAATAAGTAGGCGCAGTTGGAAAGCGATGCGCTCAAGCCTTTATGGATAAAATGGTAGTAAAGAAACTCTTCTTTGCGGTGAGCGGTACGTCTAAGTTCCGGGAGTCACAGATCTATTTTGATTCCGGTAGTGGAAGGCGAGATGTAGGCCTATCGAAAGTGAAGCTACAAAAATACAATCCGATTCTCGTTATTCAAGCGGTATCCTAAAATGAAAGGGAAGCCCCCTTAATGAAAGCCGGACAACCTGGACGTAGGCCGAGACTAGAGTCCGATCCGAACCTTCACTTTCACCCGAACCCTCGATGTTTAGTGAGGAACAACCAACATGTGAATGCGAGTTTGAAGGTTTTTTTTGCTTGCGATCAATCTAGTGAGCTCTTTCAAGCCCATAGTAGGGCTTTAGGTTCAGACTGAAATCTTTGTCTTTCCGGGCGTTAGTCGAAGGAGGAGAGCGAAGCGACCAAAAGAAAGAGGAGGTGGGCGGTAGACTAGACAGTGTGTCAAGAGCTTGATAGTCGAATAGGTAGAGAGAAATTCGACTCGTGATTTGAAATCAAGGAATGGTTCCAGGATCCTGGGAAACAGGAATGGAGCTTTCGAAGGCAGGCGTACATCCATTACGCACCGACTCTCACATGGTGGCAGCGTGTGGGGTTTGTTCCATGGATTAAGCTACGTTGTCTGGTTCAGTTCAATCGTGAATACATACGTAGGTGGGCCTTGATTTGTGCTTAAGGGGATCTCCGTTGCAAATTCCCGCACGTAATGTGATCCCAGATGAGAAAGAGTGTCCGACCATGGATCAGCCCCTATTAATAAAGGCAAGATCTGTAGAAGCCCTTTTCTTTTCGGATAGAGAGTTGGGATCCACTTCGCTGGTGAAGCCTTCAAGGTAGGTACAATGCGAGTCAGCCATTCTTCTTCCGGACCTACGTGTTTGAATGATCGTGAGCTCTACCCGGTTGATCAGTTGCGTGGGTCAATTCGTCCTATCTTCCTTTCATCGCTAATATAACAATTTCGTATTTGTTCGAAGGTGGTACATCTGCTTCGATTAGTGGCCGAATCAATCACACACACATGAGAGATGGGGAACCGGCCTTCTAGCCCGCGGAAGAAAAGGCCTTTCCGGACATTCTTGAAATCTACGCACACGCCTGACGTTCACCTTCCGCCGTAGAGGAAGATTTCTATTCATAGAAAGAGTTGCACTAGCGGTAGGCACCTTTGGTTTTGGCATAGCTCTCTTCTGATGATGGCGAGGGGACTATTAGGGAATTTATATAAATATAAAGAAAGAGAATGGAAAGTCTGAGGCTGTTCTCAATGAGCTTCAAAGAGAGTCTGCTCACTAGGATGCGAAAACCACTGCTCGGTCTATGGCTATGTCGGATTTCGATGCCCAAGTGCTCCAGCTTTCGAGGAGAGGGGTACGGGGGTGCTCTTTCAATCCCCTGGAGTTCCCCTTGTTGTCAAAGGGCCTAAGAGCCTATGCTCCGAATTCCGGTAAGGAAGAAATTCATTGATAACAGATCATTGCTAAGAAAGAAGAGTCACGTTAGCAGGCTCAGGGGCCCGTTCCCCTTCGCGTCAGGGAATATGGCGAAGAACTGGGCATTCATCTTCCAAATGAGAATGTCTACTCCTGGAATGCCGATCGATATATCGACGAAATTTCGAGTTTTTGACCAGCAAGGCATTGACTCACTTCCAGGGTCCTGGGTGGAGCTTGCGAGGACTGGCATTTCAAGGACGATCAGTCCGGATTTGACCGATATCGACATTCTCGCCAACGCCTCATATTATTAGAAAAGGGCCCATCTAATGAGATAATGACAGAAGCCCTGAAAATCCTGCTGCTATGGCAGGACGGGTTATCCATTTCATAGGCGAGGGTGGTTCGAGGGCCCCTTGGTCAAAGGAAGGCAAGGCATCTCTTATACGATGTTCACCAATCGAAAAGCCAGGTTTAAGTGAGGCATCCCATTCGTAAAAAGCTTCCAATCTGGTATACTCTCTTGAATTGTCGTAGCTAAGGCCTTTCTCTTGCGAGTAGAGTTTCCGATCTGTTGTTTGAACCTTCCTCCACTCCTACGCAAGAGTCTAATCATGATCTTGTCACTGAAACAGGAGCGTCTTCCTTCGAAAGAGCTGCTATTCCGGCCCGATTTCTTGGCCCTGTCATTGTAGTAGCCGAGGCCTTTCGCAAGTAAAACGCTCAGGCCTTGGTGGTTCCACCATTCTAGTTTGGTGGTTCGTTTTGAGGCGATCGTTGATATTTTCGTTTCAATCGGTGCTCATATAAATCTCTTCCCAGCAGCTGCTTATGGATAATGCTTCTTTTGATCAGTACTTAACTCAGTTATTTCAGAGCGCACCTTGCCTCAGTTTAAGTCTCTTTCCTCATCTCCGGTATCTTCATCTCTGGCCTGCTCCGCATCTGATCTCTTAAAGGACTACAGAACCACTACTCATTCCTCAAATATTTATGACTAAAAGCCCACTCCGTATCTGGGCATTTGGTGCGGTTTGGCTATGCTCGTTTTCTTCCTTCAAACACATCTCAACGCCAGATCGCCCCCTAAGTCTTCGAAAAGAAAACAAACTTCCTCTTACTAAAGGCAAGGAAGTTTGTTTTCACTCTTATTCAACCCGAGATGGGAATTTATTGAATACGAATTAAGCCACTACGCGCTAACTAGAAATATCATAAGAGAAGATGCCATCGAATCGGCTTTTAGAGATTGAAAGCTAGCTCCGGGGAGAAGGAATAGTCTATGAAAGAGATAGTCTTAGTACACCCGAAGGAAAAGGGAAAGCTTTTAGGCCTAGTAGCACGGTTGAAGTCCAATCCGTGTGAGTATGAAGCCAAGCCGCTTTCAAGCTCTCCAACGCTAGCAATGCAGTAAGGGTTCATTCCAAGCGAAGCAGTAGCAGTCCAAGGAAAGCAATTAGGTCGGTGCGGGAAAGCAAGCAAGCCAATCAGTGAGTCATTCCAATCAGTCCTTGCATTCCGGGCAAGCTTTAAAAGACGGTACCAATGCTTTCTCTTTATAGTTTTTAGATAGTAAGTAGTGAGCCAGTCAAGTAAGGCAGTCTCCGTCCGCGAAGACAATTTTCACTGTTCACAGTGCTATCGATCCCGAATCGGGTTTTTCTATAGGCAATGATTGAAAATTAAGTGAAGCAGGAATAGCCCCCCATACACAGACCTTTTCTCTTCTTATGGATATACTTTGCTCGGGAAATGCTGCTTTGGATGAAAAAAACTTTGAATTTGTAATTTGGAATAATTTCCTGACCTGACTAAAATCAAGGTTGCGTAAGCAAAGCCGACGAAGGTTGCATAGTAAGCTTAGTGAAGGCAATTTGGTAAAGTAGCGCTAGAAAGAGGTTGCGTAGCAATTCAGACTAGCTTGCAAGGCTAGCAATAGGCAATGCTTTGGCATTCTGAACATTTGCTGTATGTCAAAAAATTGTGTGAACCCGTTAACCAATTTCTTGGCAGCATGTGGAATGAGGTTCGGTTTACGAACTTCGAGTATGTCTTTCATTTGATTGACCACTAATTGCGAGTCACGGCATACTTCCAATCCAAAGACTTCGCTCCCTGCGCGACTTGCATCCCATTATTGCAAGCAACCTGTATTCTGCTACGTTGTTGGAGCATGGTTCGGGCGTAGGCGTTTGGAATCATGTGGTTGTCGGGGGAATTCAGCACGATTCCGACCCCTGAGACTTCTTTGCAAAATGACTTTTTCCCGCTAGGTTCAATCTAATCAATCAATCTTCAGGCAGGCAGGGTTTTTGACCTAACGGAGTACTGTCTCCATAGCTTGTAGTCAAGCAAGTTAGGCCTAAGGAACGGAATAACCAAGCAGGGAAAGATCAGCCTGATCTGAGATTGCACTAAAAAGGAAGAATCATTGATTGCCAATCCCCATAAGAAAGAATAAAGCGCCTCTTGAAAAGCCGTGATTCCGATTCCGTTCCCTCAAGCCTTTTGTAAGACTTTGCTTCTTTCCTTTGCAACGCCATAAGCAGTATTCCCCCTATGAATCCCCGGATCTGCGAAGCCTTTCGAGGATTACCCTTTCTTTCGGAATCTATCTTTGGCTAAGGTAGTCAGAAGCCTTGGCAGCCATTGGTGCAGCCAACTTGGGACCTTCTTCCTTGGAGGCCCCTGTTACCTCCTTTCTATCCTCAGCCCATCAGCTAAGCAATTCAAATACCGCAGACCATTTCTTTGCCTTCGTGAAGAATCATCCTCTTCCGCCCCCAAGGGCTCTATAAGGCCGGGCATTAAAACAAGAGTTTCCGGGAAATCCCCTATTTGATATAGTTTTAGGACCTTATTTTGGTATATAGACACTTGTTATTGACTCTCAGGTGAGGGAAAGGAAGTTTCTATATTCCCAACCTCTCTTAAGGAAATTGGGGGGAAAGGGGGACTAACCGACGACTAGCACTTTAACTTGAAACAATCTAGCTAGTTCCAACAAAAAGGATTCTTCCATTGGATATCTTTCATAGGAATCCTGAGGAAAAATGCATTATTTACTTGGGACTTTCCTGAAAGCAGGAATCTATACCATAAGCTGCTATCGAACCGAAAATCAAACCCTGACGTGCCTTTCCTTCCCGACTGTGCGTTCTACTTAGCTTTCGACTTTCCGTTGTCAAGCCAGCCCTTCTCAGGCCTTCTCTTATCAGGCCTTACTGTCAATAGTGCTAATTCGGTTCTGTTTGGCTTTAGTAGATGCATGCTGCTACTAATTGATGATAACGACGGAGAGAGAGTCGACACTACTTCTTTTCTATCTCCCCCAATACGTTCTAGCCTGACTTTCTACTTTGCCTTACCGTCACCGACCTTTCCTTGCTTTGCTTCAAAACAGGGTCGAATACATCCCTTTGTGGTGGATCGACGAGCCTAGCCAGGAGTGTGGTTGGTGTCACCTCCCGTGCGCTAGCTGTGCCTTTGCCGGATGTTTATTCGCCCACTCCTTCACAGAGCGATGACTAAGAGCGGGGAATTCTGTTAGTAGAGCCTGAAAGTAGCGCTTGGTTCGATTCTTACCACGGACGGAGATACATTTCATCCATATCGCCGACCTCACATGGACGGAGATGCTTATCATATCACGGCTTCCAAAGATGCGGAGACAGGGGGCTACTACTGCGATCTACTGATCACGACTCTAGTTCACTAGCGAAATTCCCCTTATTCCGTGGCATCAGAACTTCCATTCTAGGCTTTCCGCGCTTTCCGCCTAACCTAACACGGGTTTACTAGTTTAATTAGGCTCATTCCTAGGTAAAAAAAAAAAAGGCCAGTCTGCTGTTTTTTTTTGGAAACCGCCAGCCGCTTCCATTTTTTCTCTCTTCAACGATCGATCCCAACCGGAGCTTTCAAGCACAACTACAACTACTCCGATCTCCGGAGAGAATAATAGGTCTACGCGATGCTTCGAGGGCAAGCGGTCGAATCCGGACGTTTTGAATGAAAGAAGCTTTGCTTCAATCTTATATGCGTGATCTTCGCTTCGTGCTGCTGATGTGTCTTTTGCTTGGGATGAGTGCGTGGTGGGCCTTGCTTCCGGTTATTGATTTCTCGTCTACTTAGGTCTTGTTTAATCGCCTGAAAGAAAGAGAGTGAGCGCCCCTCTCGGGTGAGGAGGAATCCGCCTGGAGCGAGCCAGGTATGGGATCTTTCCTGCGGAGGGCATGAGGGAGTGAGACTGAAAACCTCATGCTGGCCGTCTTATCCGCCCTAGATTAGATGATTGGTAAATGAAAAACAGGAACTTGGGTACACTTCTTTTTTAGCATGCGTAGGAAAAGTTTGAGCTCCGCCTTCCTACCCGCCATTTCATGGTTGTTTCAGAGGGGATGATGAAAGAGATAAAGAAGGATCTTGATTCCCAAGCGCTTAGTTGGCCTCATGGATGATCGGAATGAGGGGGTTCTACTTCTTGTTGGCAAGCCACTCGACCTTAGTATCGCATAGTAGTTCCAGTCTCCAATAAGCATGGGTCTCCTCACTTATCCCTCTCCCAACCGGATCTCCTTTATTATGGGTTCAAAGCCTATATGCTCGCTCTTGCCTATGCTCTCGATGACCTGTCCATACGCTCGTACTTTTTTTACTGATCGAGTCACGCTTCGGCCTTGACTTCCTCCCTTTTGCCAGTTTCACTAACGGAGATTGACAAATTACACTTTGACTACGGGGAAAGATACACCTTCAACAGAGAAAAGACTACTCATATCCAGGAAAAGTCGAGATAAGCCTAACGGAACCAGAGTCGATGAACCTCGAACTACTACTACTAACAAAGAAAGAGAGACTAATTACCTTACAACTCTGCCTATTCCGAAATCCATTACCTGCCTAAGATGCCAAGTCGGGGGAGAATCTTAAAGGCACATAGTCGACTTACCTTCGAACGAATAGGACCAAAAAAGAATACGTCCCTCATCGAGTGATCGGACATTGATCGATTCAGGACTGAGCCCCTCAGGCCTTACCGATTAGGCAGGAAAACGACCTTTCTGGCTATCTTCGTCCTGGGGGGGCTTAGGATTCAGTACTTATCGCTTAGGAAAAAGACCCTTCTGGCTTAGCTGCTCATCCTGTAGGCACTTAGCTCGAGACTTCGGGTCTCGTACAGTGGCTTACAAAGCAGCTTACTAGCGCTTTCAAGTGGCTTAGGCTTGCTAAAGGATGGCCATAAGCTGGCTTTTTTGGAGCTTAGCCTAGGATAGTACCAGAAAGGGTCCGCCCCCTCCCCAAACCTCTACCCGATCGGTCCTTCGTTACGCTCTCATTTCCTAACTTTGACTCCTGTGTGTGGTTACCTCGCTCGAGACCTGCTCGATTGATTAAGTCGGACTTGCTCGATTCAAGGGATGAGTTCGTCCAGTGCTCGCTGTACTCGAGTCCATCGCTCGTCCTTGCCAACATCGAGCAAGTACGCCTGAATCGAGAAGTCAAGCACGAGCTGAAGCCCCTATCACGTAAGGCTCCCTCGAGCTTGTACGAAGGAAGGACTTATTTAGAACTCATTCGAGCCCCTGACATCCGGTTACGGTACTTACCGGCTAGACAGAGACAGAGAGAGATTGAATTATTAACAGCCAAGACAGATCATAGGCCAGAAAGGTCAGTCTTTTATCTTTGCGTTGCTAGGCGTCTTAGTGTAGACTTACTTAGGACATATATGGTGAGCTCGCTACCATAGACTACGCGTTCAATTGCGGTTGGCTCGTTACGTGGACTTTGAGACTAAACACTCGCAGGCTTTCTGTCTAGATTCGGATACCGCTCGCGGGCCTTGCTTTCTTTCTTTCTCTTTTCCTCCGAAGGTCTTTTCCTGTTGTTTGAGAGAAAGCGTAGTGCGCGTCCGCTCTAAGCATCTGCATCCGCGCGCTCTCATTCGCGTTAAATACAAGTAAAGACTAGAGCGGAGCGCATAAGGCACTCAAGCGTGCTTCAAGTGAGAAAAATTTGATAAACTTATTTGCTTACGCGCACTGCTGCTTCCACCTTTCGTACATTTATACTGGTCCAGACATTCGAATAGCGAACGAAAGACCAGGAGATTGGATCTAGAAAGCACTTCACGCAGGGTTGACGCCAGTGTGGCCCTCATTCAGCTGGAAGTAGGAAATCAATCCCGGCACGACCGATGACTTAGTCTCCTTCTCCGCTTCGACTCAACCACCTAACCTCTTAGAAAAGATCCGATAGATAGCAGCTACCTAAGGCGCTTTTAAGCCCTTCACCAATCACGGTCTTTCATCTAGTAAGTCCTAGTACTATGTTCTCCAAGCTTGACTAATAGAATAGGCAGGCCTTTTAGAGAGCAGTAGAATTAAGGGTTAGCTCTGCCTTGTTGTGATAGGGGGGTGAGGGGAACTGCTCAGAAATGTTTTAGAAAAGCCGAAACCAGTGCCATCCTCAAATAACCCAATGGGCGTACGAATATCCGCTTCGAAAGGACCAAGAGAGTCTTTATCTCCGCTACTCTTCGCATCTCGAAAGAGAAATGGTAACGGGGAAGGTGCGGAGCGGCGATTGACCTAATAGGAAGACATGGGCCATTACTACTATGGTGACACCTATAGCTGTCTCGAATTCTAAAAGCTTAGAAAAGCAAGTGTTAACTTGTGTAAGGAGATATTTCAACATACTTTTTTCGATGAAAATGGGAGAACTTGAGGAAGCAAGAACTCTTAGGCAACTCGAAAAGGAGCGAATTGACTGCCATCCCCACCCAATAATCTTTCCCTATTAGCTTCTTCCTTAGTTACTGTTTTACCTTCCCTAAGGCGGTATAACAATAAGTAAGGAGCGCCCCTAAGGTAAGGGCGGGGGGTAGGCGGAGACTGTTTCTGAGGAACGAATCTCCGTAGCTCAGTACTTCAAGCACTGCCTTTCCGTCTTTCTTTTCTTGAAGATACCTATAATAGGAGGCTGATAGTAGTATAGAGAGGATCGAAAAGCCAACGACGAAGGGAAAAGACAGAGTGGAAAAGAGGGAGTAGACGAGAGGCCCGAGAGTGGCCAATATCCCTGGTACTGAACAGCGGGATGACTACAAAATCTTCTGAAACTATTTCTTGTTCCGTTCCTGATCAACTTGTGGAAAAACAACTAAAGGCAATAAAAGAAGAGTCCCCGAGTCCCAAGCAAACCGAACTTCCTCTGATTGGTTTGTGGAAAAACTAAGGGGCCGAAGGAGCTCTTGAAGGAGCCCACCTCGAATACGCTACTTCTAAAGCTCTCCTTGCTCCATCTCCTTCTTTTCGAAAATCGATGTGGGGGTGATAGTCCGAGTTAAGCATATAGCTAGTCTTCCTTCTGAGCTAAAGGAATGCTTACCGAAGGGCATATCCATCCTATATTATAAGTACTAGGGAATTGATTTGATAAGATCAGCTGGCCGTTCATCAGTGATAAGGGAAAGTTAATAGAGCTTGTCCGGCACAGCACATGCGACGTCCTTCCCCACTGAATCCGTTCGTTCGGAAAAAGAACTCTTTTTTTTTCCCACGGCTGAAACAAAACGCCCCCTACTTGCTCATTCGCTCATGGCTCGCCCCTGTAGCTGTTGGGCTTATGCACTCAGGTGCGCTAAAATACGTCATGGTTTTTTGGTTTTCTGGGTAGTCACCGGAGCCATAATAAAATCAGACCTGTGAGACCTCCCAGGATCCAGCTTGGAAAAGCTATTGGATTATCTGTCAATATGGGTGGCCGATAAAACAACCCTCGAAGAAGACACGATGTCAAAACACACATTTCCATAGAATGACGTACTTTACTTATAAAAACTTATAAAATATAAAAATAATAATTAGAAATCGTCGATGAAAATGACGGAAGTTTCGACAACCGGCCCATCGAAGAGCTCCTGGACTTGCGCATCAGGCTTTAAAGCAAGCTACCGTGTGGTACCAGTAGAGCTGCTCGAGCCACATCTTAACCCAATTGACGGTACGCTCAAGGATTTCCACTTCCCGGTGAGATCCTCAGGTTTTTCCTTTGGCTTTCACTCTCGTCGGACGTAGTCAGTCCACTATCAGACCCTTCGACGTGACGGATTGAGGTTGCTTGCAAGGCCCCGCCCCAACCAAAAGTCTAATGGGAGTGGAAGTGGAGAAGAACGGCCAGGTTTTCCCAAGACCACAAACAAGCGTTCGAGAACGCCGATGCGGAAGCGAACTAAGAGTCCGATAACCAGCTCCACCTAAACGAGCAAGTACACTTTCTTAATTGAGTACTTGTCACGAAGGAGAGCTAATCCCAGAGTCCATCTGGACATTCTCTATGCTCGAACTGATACTGGAGATAAATCTAAAGTACCCCCTCGCTCGCACAAAGAATCTCTTAGCGAACTCAAAGACCCCTGTGTTAGAGATCAAGGACTTTTGGTGAGAAATAGCACGTCCCAAATACGCTAACACACTCGCATACTCAGAAGCAACCCGCGATAACAATGTCATCACCTAATACAGCATAGGCCTGAAACCGGCGACCGGGATAAAGCCGCTCCGCTGCCAACCACACTACCATATGATGTGATAGTGTGAACAAAGGCCAAAACAAGAAGAGGGGGATCCGAGAGGTTGCCCAGTTACAAAGCAGACAGCTGCCGGCTTGGGTAGCACTGATAAAGTTTTATACCCCCATGATGTAGTCTGGACACGGAACTTGCCAAGGTAGGTCCAAAGAAATTGACATGATTGCCATTAACAACGTTAACGGCCACCGATCCGTAGCGTTCATCATAGCAATAATAAACATCACTGAACCTTTTAACCGGGACAAAGGTCCCTCTCTCTTGATTAAACCATCGGTCGGTAAACGACGGAGAATTTCAATCATGGTACGGGCCCTCTGATTTCAAAAAAATGGCCTATGTCAAAGATCCTTCTCTTCCCCCCACCCTCTTCCAATCCTACTGAAATGAATAGTCAATTCCGGAAGGGAAGCTGGTAAATACCTTCCCACGCACCTTTCGAACCAATCAAAGTCACGCCCAGAAAGTCTTCATAGGATCATAGGCGTATCCCCAAGCATGCCTGCTTTCAGACGCTCGTGCTTCTTTCGAGGCCACTAAAAGGTACTTTAAATCAAACTGAAAGGAAATAGCTCCTAAAGACTGAGTCCCTTCAACTTAATTAGCGTATGTAACCATAGAACGAGTACAGCAAAGAGGGAAGGTTTCGGAAAATAGAGGGACTCTTCCCGTATTGCAAGCAACCTTAAGAAAGCGTTCAGTCCCCCATGCTTCAAAAGTAAATTCTCAACTACCGTTTACCTTTTTTTTAGTATGAGCTCTCTCAATGAAAGCGTTTCGGCGGGGCTAAGTTGGTTAGAGTTCTGTTCGCCAGAAGTAGCGTCCCGGTGGAATAAGTCGAAGTTGCGGGATCCTGGGTACAACGAGACCGAAACTACGGAAGGAAATGGGAGCCCCACATCTGATGTGAAGTGAAGGAGAGCTCGCGGCGATTCCATTCTGTGGGCGCCAGAATCACCGATCTCTTCGCATTTCACCGCTCCACCGGAAATTCCCTCTGCCCCTACCGTACTCCAGCTTGGCAGTTTCCACCGCCTGTCCAGGGTTGAGCCCTGGGATTTGACGGCGGACTTAAAAAGCCACCTACAGATTGATTCTTAAAAGAAGAAATAGAAGTAACGGCGAGAGTGGGTCCCGTGACTTCCCGGCCAGAGGAGAGGTTTCAGTCAACTGCTGCCCCTCTTCCGGCTTTGAAGCAAGTGACGGGGTCGGTTTCGGAAAAGCAGCCGAGCCTCTGTGCCTAGTTAGGTTAGAATCGTTGAGCGAGTCACCACTTAGGACTGTGAGGTGAGCAGTTCTAATATGAATGCTTCTGGAATCACTTTCGAATCTGATCCCGTTGGTTGGACGGACTAGGCCCTCCAATTCATGAAAGAGGTGAAGGAGGATAGGCTCTGAAGCCCGGTCTCAGGCAAGAAAGAGAAAGCAAAGAAAGACAATCACGACTGTCTGGTCTGTCCGTTCCTCAAAGCAAGGAGCGGAACCCTACCTATGATGACTCACTTTAGGTTTAACCTGATCTGAGATCTCTCCCGTCTTCAAAAACCAAGCAATGATTAAACTCTCACCTTCGATTGATAGATGAAGAGCCCCGCCAAACCAATGAAAGTTGAGAAATCTTTTTCATCTTGAAATGAAGCTAAGAGCGCATCTGGTCTTCACGAAAAAAGCGACGGGTTACGGGCTCATCTCATATGTCCGATTCAGGCATCTCTCTTATTGACGCAATTGGAAGATCAGGATTTTTTTCTCAAGCGGGATCAGATCCGGCTTTAGCGAGAACAGCTGTAATTGAATCGGGAACGGACCCGATTCATGAACAGGGGAAGCATAAACTATAGATTTTCCAATCCCTTGACTTTCTCTTCTCTTGGTGGTGAATGAGTTAACCCGCTAGACTAGAGGGAATCGGCCAGCCGCGCCCTTCCATTAGCAGTGAGCTTTAGTCGACCAGAGGAAACTGGGGCATAGGTGAAGGAACGAGAGCCACTCCACTATCTCCTCGGGCATCTTCCAGCGCTGGCCCTGTTTCGGCTTATAGCGGAGCAGCAGACAGGTGAGAAAGAGGAGGATCGAAAGAAAGCAAGAACGAAAGTCTGTGATATACGAGATGGTAATGGAGTTGTCCCAACCTGTCTTTGATTCCAGGATCGATAGCAGCTCGACTTCCGGCATTGATGAGCTAGAGGAGCAAGCAGAACGGGAAACCAGGGACAGAGGCAATGAGTTCCACTGCCATCCATTACTTCAGTTAAGTGCACGCCTTCCGGTAAAGGAAGCCCGGGCCATCAAGTAATCAAGCAGCAAGTTCAGTCTTTTCAGGGCGAGCTGACCGCAGAAACCGTAGACTTCCATGATGAACCCACCTTAGCCACCTCCGATCAGACAGAAAGATGCGATCGTTAGAGATTCGACGATTCCCGGTTGGACCTATTCAAGCGATTGAACGAGATACTCGACAACTAGAAAGACGCACTTGAATACTGAATGCTATGAGGAGAAAGAATGACTATCACCAACCATAAAGACGATAAAAGAAGGCACTCCCGTTCCCCCGAAATCATCTTCTGTGCGTGGTTATCCAATCATGATGTGGTAGGCTTAGTAGGGCTCGAACCTACAATCTAACCGTTATGAGCGGTACGTTTCAACCAATTAAACTATAAGCCCCTACAGATCTCTACATGCAATTCGCTCACTTCGGGAAGAGCGGACGGAAGGCGACGGGGAGGCCTTTGCTCTATCTGCTTCTTCCTCTTCTCAGGAATGAAGAATTAGATAAAAAAAAATGGATTATATTCTAATTATAGGATTCTATTATTATAGATTATATTATATATTATATATATAATATTCTATATCTATTATTAGAATTAATAATCTAATTAAGCAAGCGGCCCTTTTGCGACTCAAACTGCCGGTACGCTTTCCGGCTCGCAACGACTCAAACGGGCGGAGGCTCTCTATTTGCTTGCACTGCCGGCTGTTCGCCTTTAGTTAGAAGTAGAAGTCGCTCTTTGCCCCACACTTCTAAAAAAGTATGGATTAATTCAGTAAGAAAAAAAAAACTTGGTTACGGGAACCGAAGGTTAGGCCGACTACTTACTTTCTCCTTACCCTTAACAGGATTGTCTCCTACCGATCGAGGAAAGGCTTAGAATCCATGCTTTGACCGGTAATGTCCAATCTAAGAACGTCTTGTGCCTTTTCCTGGGCCCCCTTCATTCTGACTTAGCTAATTCAATTCTTTCTATTTCTAATGGGCTTATACTTTTTTCTATATCCCCCGAGAAAAGAAAGTCCTGCTATATCTAATGTATTTTTTCCAGGACCGCTTGCTTCTGATCGCGCTTTAGAGTCTGTGCCGGTTGATGATCCTCAGTCGCAAGGTCAAAGAGGGTCTGATTTCTAGCATCTATGAAATCACTAAGTCTGGTAGGCTTCTGCACATGAAAGGCGTAATGGTTCATTCAAGATATTTTCTGTCAGCTGCTGAAAAGAGGCTACAGAGGCCGGTCTGACGGTACCTGAACCAAACGACCGCAGGACCATGTAAAGATGGAACAAGTCTGGCCAACAAGCATAGGACTCAAGTGTAAGCGAGCGCTGTGTTCTCGGGTGTGCTGAACTTGGATGAAGGTCGACCAGACCGCCTTTCCCTGAAAGGTTAAAAAAGAGCGCTTATAAGACAGATGCCATAGGAAAGACATTCTGGCTTTTTGACTTGACTGACTTCTATTCCCTAGCCTTAACGCTGCCTTAGCTGCCACAAGACGTTCAAGCACTGCGAGTCGTGCTTCTAGCGAGGAAGCACTCCTCTATAAATTGCACCCACATAACATAGGGAGTCTTACTCGCCGATCGAATTATCTGAGAAGACCAATCGTCGAAGCTATTTCCCACAGGAAAGGAAGTTCTCGACTGAAACATGTGTGAACCGTAAACCGATCCCTCTTGATAGACCTACTTACGTCACTCGAGCTTATCTCTGTTTCCGGTTGAGCAAGACAATTCCTTGAAAAGGCGCATATCTCCTTTCATTTTTGATAACTCCAGCACCTGGGATTACCGGGTATACTAAAGCACCAGGTTAGAGGGAATTATAGAACAGAACGCGGGGTTGGCTGGTTTGCTTATGCTATCCCGCTTCCTCTAGCTGGTTTAGAACCTTCCCATACTGATAATGAAATAGATCTAGCTCTAGTACCAGGTCTACCCCCTACTCTAGAACCTACAGCGCTGGTGGGATTACTAACTACGCATACATACCGTCACTTTAGCTCTAGAACTCGAAAGAGGGGCTTACTTGTTGGCAGGTTGGCTTCTTCTATCCTCACCTTGCTTCCTTTAGGCGTGTGCAATCAGTCTTGCTTGCTTTACCCTATTGCTATTGCTAGCATTAGCACTACCTCGACGTCCCACAGCTGATTCTCAAGCAGCAGATTCTGGGCATGGAGATCCAATTTCTGATTCACCTGTTCCAAGGAAGAGATAGAATATCTAATTCAATTAGCAGATCAGATGTAGCATTAGTTCTTTAATACTTTATTTAAGGATTTAAGGTGCGAATGCGGGAAGGTGCCTAGCCTTTACATATGAATCTGACTCTACCTTATTCAATTCAAGTAGGCTGTTTTCGGGATAGTGCTAACCTTCCTAGAATATAAGTCTTTCGATATAATAATCTAATCAGGCTAGAATCTTCTTCCTTTCTATCCCTTGATGTGAAGAAAGGGGAAGGGATCGTCATGCAAGAACTAGAAGAGGCTCCTCTTAGAGGTGGTCCTTCCTTCTATTGATCGGTTGAGTCGACGAGAGCTTTCCGAGAGATTCTCATAGATCGGATGATCCCACGACCTATTCTCAGTTAGGGAATCTTCCTGCGACTAAGCTATTTGTCTGGCCAGTCGCTTCTCTGTGGGCTCTTGGGAAAGAGTCTCATCTGGGAATTAGTAAAAAACAGTACCAAAGAGGGCGGCAAGAACTCCTTTTTCCATGAGCTTTGGCTACTTACTTTAGGTCATTAGTGTCTCGTCAACTGGATGGGATATTCATTCTTAGGGCCTTGAAGTGGAAGAAGCCCCGGCTGACTAAGCCAATGAAGAGAGAATCAGGCAACGTACTGAAATGGGATGTGAAAGGTGAAAGCCTTACCCTCCACACTCTTTTAGAAAGCTAGCGCCATCTATCTGTCAGCAAAGCCCCCCTTTTTTTAATAGTAATATAAAATCAGACATGAAGGGGAATCCAGTCTTAAAAGCTCATCTGACCCTTCTTCCCCAGTTCCTAGAAATGCCATCAAACCCCCTTTCCCACTCCCTGAAGCCGAAAACTCGATTTTCATACTGGGCTACTAAGTTAAGTATTAAACTGCCCGAACCCGCCCTATTGAAAGTTCTATCATCAGTTCATTTCTATCCCCGCCCCGAGGAAAGCCCCACCTAATAGCTAGGGTTTCGGTTTCGTTAGCGTCAGGCGAAAGAAGGTAGCACTTGAGTTGCCTCCGATACCATAGGGAAGCGGCCATAAAGTCTTGGAGGCATGGGACAAAGTCTACTGTATCTACTGTTCCAGTCACTCGCTTCAGTAAGTTCCGCCTCGATCATAGCTCTCTGCTCCGAGCTATGCACCATCCGCACTTCCCGTTCAAGTATCTCGGACCGCCGTGAAGGTATCTGAGGAATGCTGCACAATCAGACTCATCTCTCTTATCTACAGCATCCGCGGCAGACGATGTTTCACTTATAATCTGAGACAAATTCAATAGTTCCGGCTGAGAAGACCACCAAAGGGAATATCCAAGGTACACGCAGGGCAAGAGTCTATTTACCATATCGGACAACGGATATCTTTTTTAACCTTCAGGCTCGGACCAAATGGTTCCAGTATAATTCTGTGAGAACATGGCAAAAACCTCAAAAGGAATGGCTTAACTGGGCAGAGCGTATAGAGAGTGATGACAAGATTGTCGAGATTTTAAAGAATGTTGGCATCTACGAATGCATTCCATTTTCCAAGCAAAATATCCCCGCTCGATGATCGCTGTAGCCCTTTGCTTCTTGAGCACATCTACCCTTTGACTTCGGCTTTGGGTTTATTCCATTCCTTCGGTCATGGACGTGTCCTTGTTAACTAGCTTGCCATTCTACGGACTGGATGTGACTGTGGATATGTTGACTACTTGGAGTGATGTGAAATTTAATGCAGATAATACACATATCTCTTTCGGCTCCTGCGCTCGTAGCGAGATGGGGAAAGGTGAGATAAGAGGTCAGGAGCATTGTGCCTTTCTTCTTCACTTTCTTAGTCATCATCTTCTTTGTAATCCAAAAAGTATGATGTCTAAGGAATATGGCCATATTGCCATAGCTTTGGCCTCAGGCCGTCTCCCACCTTTTGTCCTTTATCACCTTTACAGAAGTGACAAAAAACCTTTCAAATCTTTCTTCTCCAACTCCTCTTAGTCCGCCTACTACTATTATCCCTTCTCTTCGACCATCGACCCTGCTCCTCTGGCATTAAAGCCAGGAAAGGAATCAGTGCCAAAAGCGGCTACGACTACGAGAGCAGTCAGCCTTATAACTTTAACACCGGTTACGTTCTTCTTGTCTTTTGCAGCGGTTAGGAATTCAATAGCAGTTGATTCAATTGCTAGTCTGACAACGGCTTATTCTTGAACAAGAACCATGGCATTCTCTGCCTACTCTATGTCATTTGCTTGCCTTAGTAAGCCTTCAGCTCTTCGAATACAAAAGGGATTCGATTTAGTCAGTTACTTCCCTGCCTTTCTCGACGCCTCTGGCTCCCTTGCTTCTAGACCTCAAAACAGCTTATTCGATCACAGTTGATTCCGTGCCTGAATGTGAAGTCTGTCCCGTGATCCGATTAGTGGCATGCCCTTTCTCCTAGTGCCGTCACTTCCTAGCGGACATCTGTCCATTCAATCGGAATGGATATTTCTAGAGGTATACGTGATTTAGCGGTATCCCACTTCTCTTCCTGAAAGTAGATACAAAAAGGAACGCTCTTTCTTACTTATTGATTGTACGGCATTCCATGCAATTTCAACTTAGTTTCTATTCTGTCGAGAGGGAAAGCCAGCGAATCAACATTATTGGACACAAAGAAAATTCACTCTTTCTTCTAATCAACAGAAAGGGAATGTTGAATTGGGACAGGAAACTCTCATAAGCCAGCCAACAAGCCTAACCGTCTCTATGTCATCGGGGTCAGATACCCTGTAGCCCCTCCTCCCCTGCTGCAGCTATTGAATCCGGAATAATGCAATCAATCCTTACTTATTATTTTATACCAACATAAGCATAAGACAGCAAAGAAGATATGATATCCCCGAATCGAAAGCCAGTTCCAGCTACTCCTACTGCTATTGATTAAAGATCGACAATCTATTCGCCAAGGGAGAGCCTTCTTTTCTTTATATTTTATATACTGATATATGAATTTTAGAATAAATAAAGAGAGGGACTCTCAACAACGAAAACTGACTCGACAGCGACACTTGACTCCTCCACAAAAGAAATTGCCTCGGGGAAGAACGAGAAACTGGCCTCTTTGGTGGCATTGGCATAGAAAAACTACCTCCTTTTCTCTCTTTTTCTTAAGCTTAACCCCTGACTGAGCTCTTAGCTTTCAGGGCATTGCCCGCTGACTAAGACGCCTACTGCCTAAGAGGCTACACTGTCTAGCTTACTTACTACCATGCGGCGCTTACTATCAACAGAACCCGGCCGCGCCATCCCTTCGGGTCGGGCTACCCGCTCTTCCTTTGCCGACACACCCCCTCTTACTCCTTTTCAGGAAGAAGGGACGAACTCCTCCGCTTTTCCCTGAGAAATGACTGACTAAGCTAAGATAAGAATCCGGGGGGCGACGGGCTACATAATTCCCTTACAGAGTTTTGGGACTGAAAATGAAAAGAAAAAGCTCGTTCTCCAACGGGTTGGAAGCGCCTATTGGCTAGGAAAGGAGCTACCTTAAATTAAAGGCAAGAAAGACTTTTTTTGGGGGGTCCTTGCTTACTAACATAGAAGAAGCAGGAACAGATTCAGCATCTAAGGACTGAGATGAATCAGAATCTTAACAAGAAAGTTTCTTTCTTTACTTTGATCGCGTTTTTCCGACCAGGTCAACACATTGGGGGCGCCCCTTTTTTGTTATTTTTAAGAAGGAGACAGAATCACGATCAACCGGCTTCTTGACATTGGCATAGACTCGCTAAGGCTTGGCTTCCTAACTCAATAATAAGCAGGCTTGCAGACCTTGGTCTATGACCGATATAGGCGAGTTTATGCCACTTTGAATCCACCGAATGGGATCTTTTTTCTTGCGCCCCCGTGTCGGAGGGACCTTGTCTCCTGTGCCTGATATACCCGTATTGGAACAAAGGACTTCGCCCCTGTCTTAGCTGCTTTACTTAGCGGCTTTAGGACCATTTCGGGCCTATGGCACGGCACCGCCTCTTCGGACCTGTATTAGCTCTTAGCTCGGTTAGAACATTGCGAACTTCCCCGCCTAGCAAGGTTGGGGCGAGCCTCCCTCCACAGTAATGATCTTCCGACCCATACATAAATAGGTCGCATCTTTGGGCACTTACTCTTGCAGCATCAACCGCTCAAGAACCATACTAAGACCCTTTATTGATATTGATCGAGGAAGTCCCTTGGGACATAAGAAAAAAGTAGATAGCCCTTCCACAGACGAAAGAGCTCAAGGCTTCTTAGCGGTCTAGCTTCGCTACCTGCATTCCTGAGTGAGGAAAGACCCGTGCTGGGTTAGGCATACTCCTTGGTTGTTGACCTTGGGTTTGGCCGAAGACCTATTACTGGAATAGGGACTACTCGGGCAAGACTATTAAGACCTTGCACCTTCCAGAGAGATGAGAGGTCTCAACGAGCCTTTATAGGCTTGGTTTGGTACCTTTATTGGTCCCCCCCCTATAGTATAGAGTATAGGCTCGTTTTCTTTCATATATAGATAGGTTCGTTTAACGCTTAGCATGACTGTACTTGGCTATACAAAATACAAAGAAGGCTTCTTCCCTTAGAACAAGTGAAGCTCGCTTATTTCACTCTCTTCAACAGAAAAGGACATAGGAAAATCCTTGATCGTAGATCGATAGAAGGGAATTTGAATTACTTGAAAATCTTTTGCTTTTCTTTCCTTAAGGGCTAAGGTAAGGGCATCAATCGAAAGATTTGAGCTAGTTCATCCAACCTCACTTACTTAATTAGTCTTGAATTTGAAGGGAAGCATCACTGGTCATAACCTCCTTGCTAGCTCATGAAAGCCGGTTACCGAGTGTTCTAACCCGGCAAGAAGGCCTGCGCAAAAGAACGAACAACGAATGGAAGGCAGCATCCTGTGTCGAAGGCATGTTCCAGTAATTGGTGTAAAAGATATGCTTTATGGTCAAGGTTGGATCAAAGCCCTTCCTTTTTTTTTCGCTTCAATGCCTTTTGACGACAGCTCAGGAAGTAACAAAGATTGCTTTGAAATGATCAAGTCAATTCAAGGATCCTCTTGGAACGCTTTGACTCGAGTCGCTCCTTCATCACATTTAGTATGTGACTTGAAGGGTCAAGCAGATAAAGACTCGTCTACCGATCCGAGAGGGAAGGTTTCAATCTTGCAATCAATAGAGAAAGAAAAGGAAATTGACTTTCTTTGGGGGCGGTCACCCGAAGCGGTGTAACTTGATAGTCTTTTAAAGAGCGGAATTACTGCAGAAGTATAGGACGCTCACTCTCGACTCGGCATTCTTATGAAGAAAAAAGAGATTTGAGCAGACTTAGAGACGAGACTAGTGAAATTAGTTATGGGCCATATGCCCTTCATTGTTGAAGAGCTCCTTTCTTGATCTAGCATCAGATAGGGAGGCAGCGGGAGGGAATACTATAACAGACGAAGTTCTCGGACACAGCAAGCTCCATCTAGATCTAGACCCACACTGCCGGTCCCGCATAAGCACCTTTCTCGAGGCCACCCTGGAATGTGTATATAATAATAAGATTTTTAGCCCCAACAGAACCTAGGAGAGGAGAATTTTCTGGGACTAGCCCGCTTTCCCTGACCTGCCTAACTGTTCTGTCTGATAAAGCAACTCGAACAAAGCAAAGTGAGAAGAGCAGAAGTCAGGCCACTCGATAGGGGAAGAAGAAGGTCGAGACTGTGATGCTGACTGATCTTCATACTGGCCTGATGCTGGAGTGGCCATGACCATATCTTTAGTCTTGGGCTGCATAGTGTTCGGGTCTCCTCAGAAATTAACTCTGAAAGAGTTGCTTCAAGATTTTGGGACCCTGTAGACCATGTGTTCCGCTTAGGGGAAGATGAGTTGACTCCACAAAGAAGAAAATTCTTGCCCCTCCCACTGCTACTTTCACTGGTTAAAACCCATAGGCAATTGGCATAGGATCTGATTACTTCGGCTACTAGCTTCACAGAAAGGAAAGATGCTTCAGAGCTTAAGCGAAGCGATCTGTCTTTCCGCGATTAAAAAACTTCTCTTTTTCCCTTTGACTTTTTTGTAAACTCCTTTCCATCAATCCGATCTCTAAACCTCACCTGAAGTGAGCTTCTTCGAACCTCGATCAACATTCCTTGGCGGCCTTATCTTGATGTTTTCCCCTTCATTCAATGAAATAACCGTACTTACCTCTTTTCGAACTTCCTTCCTGCTTTCATAGCTTCTTTTCTTCCTAGCTTCCGGGCTGACTACCTCTTTGAGGTGATCGTAGACCATCATTTCAGCTTACTACGACCGATGGGATTGGACGCGACGCACCTTCTTCTTTTATTTATATCCCGGTTGATAAAACACATCCCTTACTGCTGTACCCAATGTCGCTATCGTACTAGCCGGCGATAAGGATTCACTAACCGTTACTGATTTATTCCTTTGAGACCTTCCTGCCATGGCATGGCTATGATTCGAATCTAAAACTGAAAAGTATGGTTGGTGAGCTGAAAGCGAACTGTTGGAGTAGATTAATTCAATAACCCTACTTGCCCTTGCGCCCTTACTGTCATTCTCGGGCTATTATCCCGCAATCTTATTTCTTTTTAATTAATTAAATATCCATTCCCATTTCTTTTCTTTCCCACTACCCCTCGTTTTTGCTTTCTCTTTGCGACCTGGGATTACTAGCTTCAGAGAGATTTTTTCATTAACCGTACTTGGCGCTTGGTCACTTCCTAGCTACTAGCCTTCTTACTCGTTCGTTGCACTCACTGCTTGCTTTCTTCCACTAATATACGAAATTCTTGCTATTATTGGAATATTACGGCGTTGAGACTTAAACAGCCTGACATTTAAGACTAAACTCTTTTTTCTTCATTTTCATTTCAATCTGAGGAAGATTGTCCAGTAGACAGAATCTAGTTGTGGTTCCTTACCGCTACAGAAGAGCTTAATTGCGTGGGTACGAAGGCCCTTAGGTCAGCGTCAGCGTCCATGGTATGTACATCTATATATAGTTGAGGGGGACAAGACAGCTTACGGTGAAGAGGGAAATACAATACCCCAACCCCATTTCAACCTCCATTTTCTTTCCATTTTGATCCGCTTGACCCGCTTTGGTTTAGTTTGTCCTGACAGGCGAAACTATGAACATTTCGTCAAGTGTCTGCCTTGCGGAGCTAGATTCCGCTTTCACAGAACTGAGTTGGTCTTGCCGACCTTAACTACACTTCCCCGGGAGAAGATGGATTTATTCTCTTTTAGAGATAACAATTCTTATTGGTTGGATCTTTACCAACATAGGAAGAAATAAGAAAGAAGGTGTAGCGGTCAAGGGACGAGACGAGAGAGACCACACTGACTAACAGGCCTTATAGACTGCACCTAATCGAAATACCTGAAGATAGAAGAAAGTGAATTATTCATGAGTATACAGAATAGTATTTGCCTCCGTAATCTTGCCACCAATGCATGGAACTGGTTCATCACCTGGAGAGAGAAGGATTGGGTCTATATTCATCTCAAGTTTTTTATTTACTGAAAATATCAAAAGCATTGTTAGGATCAAACTCGCTTTCAAGTTTCAAGTTGGATCTTGCCGGGTTTCACTCCTACATAAAATAAAGAGAAGGGGGAAGGGCTTTCAAACCAATATCACATCTATCACCGGGGTTTATGCACTCCCTGCTGATTCAATGAGCCCTGTCCTCATCCTGGTTGGGAAACCTCCCCGATCCATATCCATAGTAGGATCTCTTGAGTGGGCTTGGCTATCTCCTTGGCTGCTGGATCGGGCGGGAGATATGGGATTCGTAGATAAAAGACCGGTTACGCATTCAATACCATCGGTTATTCCAGCAAAAGTCAATCCAGTAACACCGGTTACGAAAGCAAAGGATATTCATTGCAAGGGCAAGGCAACAACAGGTATAGCAAGATGCCTTACCTTAGGCAGTATCTCAGTGAAGTTAAGACTTATATGCCAGTAGTTTCAAAAAATGATTCTTATAATTCATAAGTCATTTCTAAAGAATGATTCGATGATGTAACAGCGGAAGAAAGCCAGGAAATTGAATAAAGATAGACTAGACTCTCCTAAGAGAAGAGAAGCTATTCTCACAACCTATCTCAAAACAGAATAGAAGATCACATGTCCCGGAAAGTACTCCGGAACTCACTCTCAAGACATTCCCTGAAGTCAAACTCTCTTCCCGGACAGTGACAGGAAGTGAACTCTATCTCCTATCTCACAACATAAGATTACTAAGACTAGAATCTGAACTCTATTCCTGAAAGTAAGTGCTCAGATATAGACTCCTACTCCGGACATTGAAGACAATCAGTCCGGTAAGCTCTTGATAAGGGAAAGAGTACTGGCTAATCTTGAATTGAATGGATACAGTCGATCTGCCTACCTTTCTTGATCAAAGACTGGCACTAGTGACTCAAACTCAAAGATTGGGATATCCGACCGAATGGCACTAATAAGGTAGCACTTTTGCCCCTATATGGGGATCCACTATCCTATCCTGATTAGGAAGGGAATCTTTCCCAGGGCAGTTGAATCCACTCTTTATTACTATTACTTGACTGTCGGAACTGCTAACAACTAGAATGGATTGGCTTCCACTCTGGTCAGATTGTCTTCTCCGGGAAGGAATTAGTTACACTACTTGTATTGGTAAGCTCTCCCAATCTTGTCCGGAAAGCTGTTGAACTTCAGGTAAGAATCTATGACAGAGCAGTTCACTAAGGGAAGAGGTCCATTGCCAGGGAGACACTCAATTTCCTTCTTCTCTAATTTGAATTCTAAGTTGTAACCGTTGCTGGAATGTTTGATTGTTCAGCCGGAGAATTCTTGTGTCGATTCTTTGCTTTGATTTGAAGTGCTTGTTCCTTGTAATGCCTTTTCTACTTTTATTTAGATTAGAAGAAAATAGTCGTCACTTTTTGCTTCTTAGCTGCATCAGCTTGTCAAACTCTCTCCCCTTCACAAGCCAAGTCCAGGGAAATGGGACATTTCTTTCATCATATGAGCCGGTCACGTAATGATTTGCATACGGATCCAAATCCAGAGACACCATTAGTGGAACCCGGTGATGACCCGACTTCCGATACAACCGGAGAGACTTCCTATTTTGACTTGTCAATCTAGGAAAAGCGGAAGGACTACCGCAATCATAAAAAGAGAAGGCAAGCAGAGCAGAAGTAGTTCGCAACAGCAAATATCGATTAGCCAACAACTGGGACAACAGAAAGAGCTGCTAGATTCTTTAATAAGCCGGAACCAACAAAGTTGCATTGACCAAGAATAAGAACTGGAGGAAGCACGCCACCAAGGCTTGCCTGACGTGGAAAAAAAAGTACTATTCTATATTATCCACCTTTAGAGTTAAAAAAGTTCCCCGTAGAACGCGAGCTGGTCTCGCATCCCGCCAACGAGATAGTGGGGTATGTGGATTCCCCGTGCTATCTTTCCTTCCTATTTAAGAACCATAGTTTGAGACTCTTGATCCCTTTACTAGAGAACATTTGGGGCTGACCCACCCTTCTCCCCTGCTCCTCAGACAGATCATATAAGTGATTATATAAATCGTCCAAGAGGGTACGATCCGTTTCATTATCCAGTCCCATCCAATCGAGGAGCTGGTCAGCTATTTTGTTTTTCCTTTTGACGGCTCCGATTTGAAGAAGCAAACGAAGCTCTTCACTCACCCGTTTCCTCTTCGTTAGCAGGTCTTGGTCGTCGAGTGGGGGGCGGGCTCCGGCTCCTGCTCATGAGCAGCAGGTTGGTTGAGATCTAGCTCCGGTTGGGGGGTGCTTTTAGATCGAGAACCGGGCGTCTCGAAGGGCCGGCATCGCTTCCCCCGCCTCCAATGGAAAGAGGGAATCCTTCCATTGAAGACAGAAGAAAATCGATCCACTCGGCAAACAAAATAAAGAAAGGGGCGCCCCAAGTCAAGCCCCAGTTGAAAAGCAAGGGAGTCATATAAACTAGGATTAGACTGACAATCCCTCCTTTTCTCATAAAAAAAAAGAAGCATCTACGGAAAATTGGAAACGCCGAAGTGAACTGTGGCTTATAAATAGGAAGATGAGGAGATAATGGGCGAAGGATATGCATGATAGTAGGTTGATTTCAAGACTTTAGTATAGAGAACTTTTACTTTTGTTGGTTCTTTACCAACTAACAGCATGGGACGCACAGGGCCTTCTCTCTCTATATAAGAAAACAAAATGGTTGACCAAATGCATGCTATTTAAGCATCTCTTGCGTGGGGGCCATTCTTTCTATTTTTGAAACAATGAGAACGTCGTGCAGATGCTCAGGTGCCGTAGGCTGGCTGGTAAAAGAACCGGGAAGTAGAATGCCTCTAGTAACTTCAAGCTCTGCCGTCACTGACTTTTTTTCTTTCTAGCCGTGTGACAGTCTGTCTTCCTTACGTTATGCAAGGAGAAAGAACACCGCATGCTGGCTGCCCGTCTGAAAGATCCAGCTAATAAAGCGAATATCATCTTCCTCGAGGGTGGGGGACTCTCTATTTAAGTTCGTCACTTTAAGGCAAGGACAAGAGCTTCGGTGTAAGCACCAGTTCGAACTCTGACTTAGAATCCTACCTTATCTTCTATCTCTCTCAAAAATGGGTATTGAAGTTGGATCCAATAAACCACTAAAAGCTGACCCTCATAAGTGATAAGTGTGAAGATTGAATCCTGTAATAGAAATAGATTTCATATATAAACAAAAGAAAAGGGAACTGGTTCACGCATTACGGGTGGATTCCTGTTACCTCTCTAAATGGAAGGGGGCACTTCACCGAATGGAGCGATAGGTCAGGGAGATAGGTAAAGTATGGAAAAAACCGTCCGTCAAGTCCTAAGAGATACCCAACTGGGAGCGGAGAAGACCAGAGATGCCAAAAAAGAAAGGAAAGCGGAGAGGACAAAAGCCAGCACACACTCAGACAGGAGAGCCCAACGAGAGGGAACAGGTAAGAATGAAGCCAATGCTGGTGGCTCAGGAAGTTAATCAGAATAGGCTTTTGTTGGTGCGACTATGAGCTTCTGGGCCTGTACGATTTCCTGTCCGAAAAGGGAATCCTCTACAGGAAGGGCTGAGGCCTTAAGCTCACTCACTCACGGTACACGATCCAATTGCTCATAAGGGCCAGGATTTTGCTCCCAACGGGTTCGGAGGCACGGCTAGCTCCCCGTCCCTTGGAGAATCACACCTTCCTTTCTCTTCTGCCGCTTTGATCTCTTGTGTTGTTGCCAGTGTGAATTTTCAATTCCGACGTGACTCATCTATCAGCTCTGGGCGAACATCAATATCTGAGAATTTCGTATTGAGCTCATCTCGCCTTGTGGCTTGCAGCTCTTTTTCTATTTGCCTTATATTGAGTTAGGTTAGTGTGCTTTGCATGGCATGCTTTTCTCGAAGCTCATATTGAAGCTCGTCGGTCAGGTCAAGAAGTTGCATTCCGCTAATCTAACTTGGTTCGAGTGGCTTGGTCCTCTGACAAGGACATCTCTTTCTCTGCTTTAGTCCAAAAGTCCATTAGGTCATGACATTTCTTTGATTAGACGATTATCAGGTGATCCAGAAGACCTAATCAATGAGATGTAGGGCTGTAACGTTCTTTATTCTTTCTTCATTTCATGTTCTAACTCCCAGTAATAGAATGGGAGACCTACACTTGACACTTGCTATCTTGCTTGATGGCTTTCTTTGTCGGAGATGACTTTTTGGATTGCTGACCTAAGCTCAGACAGGAGAGAAGGTGATAATTATCAATCGAAGGCGATCACTACTATCATGCTTTCTTTCCTTCCCTTGGGATAGCGCCTCTGTTCTTCATAGCAGGAACTCTTCCTTTCCTTCACCCGGCCTCACGGACAGATATGATAATTGCATATAGAAAGATCAGGGTCCGTAGACAGAAGCTCCCGAAAGGAAAGACGGTCCTATCTTCACTACTACAGTACTACTAGTACAATTAGTAGTTTCTACCTGCCGCGGTCGCAGTCCTTCCTTCCCACACGAATGAACAAGGTTACTTGAAAGATAGTTCCACTCGTTGAAAGAAGAATTTTGAATAGTGGTAGTTTCTGCCCTGACTTATAGACATAGAAATGCGTTTGTCATTGGTACCCGTCTTTTAATTGTAATTGGCTATGGGCCCTACTATTCAACATACTGGTAGAAGGGAATTTCTCCGCGGATTTTCTGAACCTGATTAGCCTGCTCCTTAGCCTTCTTCTTGAGCCTTGGAATAAAGCCTTACTCTAGCTATCGTTGAACTTCCCAACCTTTCGTGATCTAACTACAAGGCGTGGGATAGTTGAACTAATAGTCTCACCCATTCCCATTTGGCTCTTGTTACTTTATCTTAGCATCTTACTCTTATTTGATCTCTTAGTAGCCTGTTAGCCAGTCTTAGGAAACCCCTAAGCTTTAGAGTAGACCTAGGGACCCCTTCTGAATTTAATAGGTGAGTCAGTCAGTCTGCATACCGATCAACCGGCCCCAAAAAGAATCTTTTAGAAAGTGGTGGTTTACGCGCATTCAGTTCTTGGAATAAGGGAATATCATGGAGTGACAAAAAAGGGGATCTTCTAACTGCCATGCCTAAGATATCTTTTCTTCCCAAACCAGTCTGGTCAAAGCAACGGGATGACAGATCGACCTAAGATGGGAACTGCTTCGAAGCCCAAGGTTAACTCAGTTCAAATCAAAAGGCTTCCGTTCAGCCCGAAAAAACTACCTAGCAAGGAGTGAAAATCCACTGAGAGTGTCCTCGTCAAGTAAAAGGCTCACTACTAGTTGAAAGAAAGGCGGATGAAAGAATAAATAAAGAAGAAGAGGTGCTTTTAAGCGGAAAGACGTTAAACACGAACCGCCAATGCTGGAACCGCACCCCATAGCGGCACCGTTTGCCATTCATTCATGAACTGGCACTGGCTTTCATCTAGTTCCAACGATTCCTACTTCTAACTACTCTTATTTCACACTTTCCAGGAAATTCCAAAACCCCAGGAAGAAAGGACACTAAATCAAGATCTATTCTAATTGAAGGGGTGCAACGGCACCCTAAGCTCATTGGGCTTGAAGAACAGGAAAGAGCGGACTAGCTAACCTAACTGCAAAGAAAGCAGTCGCAGCCGGGGATATCTTCTTTTTTGCTGGATGTCGTGTTTGCGCACCAACAGGAGTCGGTCCTTGGTTGTTTCAGTACATTCAGTTCCAAGTCAATTCAGTTCGCGTAGTTCGTAGCCATCGTTCGAGGAAAGAACCTGTATTACACTACACGGATTCATTAACTTTCAATCTGGAAATTCCTACCAAGCGGATTCCTTTGCTTTAGGGCAGGAATAGCGGGATAGTTAGGGGGCTTGTCTTTAAGCGGACTGCAGTCTTACCCGATCTAAATCTTCCCGCGGGACCTTCTTCTCCTTCCATTGAGGAAGAGCCTCCTCGGGTCCTACAAAATATAGGACCCCCTTTAAGTCGGGAGGAGCAGATGGCCGTCAAAGCCCTAGAGGTCTTTGAGCGCCAGATGCGAAAAAAAGGTCTTTCTGATGCTGAAACCCTTGGGTTACGCGGTGGAGAGCCCCCATGACCCTGATATTGATCGGGTTGTATCGATTTTCCTCGTTAATGTCGAATCCCATGAGTTTAGGTTTTATCTGCATCATATTGTTAACCCAAACTCCGACCTCTTTGCGGCCTTTTTAAAAGAATGGGAAGATTTCCATTATCCGCCAAATGGTCTGGGGATCTAGGCAGGGGGCGTAGAGAGGGGAAGATGGTCAGAAATATAAAGCGGACATCAATATGATGGCCTTTTTGATCTTATTCGTATTCTAGTTTTTAGAGGTAGATGTGGCCTTTCATTCCTTAGCTTAGGGAGTGAGAGGGCTAAGGGGAATGGGTGGGTGGCCCCTTACGCGAGGAGTTCAGTGTAGTCGACGGAAGCTCATATAGGAAACGAAACTAAGACCTATGGTGGCATATAAGATAAGCATTTCCAGATCGGGTAAAGATTTCGAGATTAGAATTGAGTGAGGGCAGCGGTTCAGCTTTAGGTCTCGGTTCAGGTGCTGGCTCAAGTACTGGTGAAAGTGCCGGAACCTAAGCGTCTCGCTTGACTAAGGGTGTGAGTTCCTACTTTAGGCTTTCAATATTTAGATTTAGCTTTAACAACTTTCACTAGCGCTTGGCTAGTTACCGAAACCCAACAAGATTCTCCGCACTTGTGCTTAAATCTTAAAAGCGGCTAGAAGTTCAAAGCTAAGAAGGCGAGTAGTTGATACGAGTTTACTAAGCGAGCCTAAATGCGAGTTTCACTGACTGAACCCACCACTACCCGAAAGCCGATACCGCTAGAGAAGAGCAAGAATCATACTTTTTCTACTTCGCTTGCCGAACAGGAATTCTTTGATTCAAGATCCCCTTGCGCCCAACAACCCTCAGCTCCTCAGTCTTATACAGGACCCCCACAGCGTATCTCACAGCAAAGCTATCCAATACTGCCACAACATGCTCCACAGCAGAGTTACCCGACAGTGCAGCAAAGACCTTACGCAAGTCCCTCTATTCAGATCACATCAGTACTACACACTTTTTTTAGGGGGGTACACAAGCCAATGCCTTTCCAACTACTAATCCACCCAGGAAGTTCAGTCCTCTGCCAATGTCATTATCACAATTGCTCCCACAGCTGTTAGCAGCTAAGATTGTTGTACTCATACCCGCCAGGCCATTATAAGATCCCCCTCCCCAGTAGGAAAAGACAATTCCCCGGTCAGAAGATTGTCTTGTAGTATTGTAGTAATGTAGTTCGCAAGATAGGGTGAAATAAAGTTCTTTCGCTAAGTTAAGTATAGGGCGATGCCCACTACAGCTGGGAATCTTGTGTGGGCAAAGAGCTTGTTGGAGGAAATGGATTTGGAGCATCGAGAGCCCCGGTGAAACACGAGCGAGCCAAAGATCTAGAGGTCGCCAATATATCAAGGGAAAGGGCATTCTGTAAGAAAGAAAGAAAGTGGTGGCAAGCATCATAAGGACTCCAACCATCTCTAGTGAGAATCATATTTCCGACATCTTAACTAAGGGACTTAGCAGGGCCCCTCTTTGATGAGCAAGCTGGGAATGATCAATCTCCATTCGCTTGGAGGAGTGTTAGCGTATGTGTGTCACTTATGTCTCATGTACTTGTACTAATTGTACTTGAGTTGTACTCTTTGATTTGTTCATTAGTCACGTCCAGTCGTATTGGCAAAGCTGGGGTACGCATGTTGTACATAACTGCAGCCATCTTCTATCAATGCTGAAGTTGGAATTCATGAAAGGTATTCTCCCAATTCTCTATTGGAACAGATGGAGCCCTTTGGCAAGATTGGGTATTAGGTATAGCCTATGAGGGGGCCTCCTTCCTAAAAAAAGCCTTTCCGATTGCCTCCGCCCCTATCTCTTAAAGCTACGGCATCCCACCGATCCTTGCATCGGCTCTGCTAGTTGGCTTTGCTATCAAGGCATAGCATTCTATGGACTCTTCCACCACGTCCAGAAATGGTATGCCAACACCTTTCTCCTTAGCCAACCAAAGTATTCTGATGGCAATAACCACCCTTGCCGTTAAAAAAAGTAAACCGGTGTTCTCCCTACGCAGGTAACACCCTACTCCTATTACCATGGTCTTACGAGTAGGATATGTAATACGTCCATAGGGACGACGTCACACCAGACGTCCTGCTTTAACTTCCCCAGCTCCAACATAGCGGAAGGGGCACCTTATCACCCCTTACCCGGCCCGCTGCTCATGCCCTTTTTTTTTTCTGATTCGATAGGGCTCTGGATGAGGCCCTTACTTAAAAGTAAAAGGGCTTCAGCCCCAACTAATCCACCATCTCCGTGGACGCTATCTTATGAACTCCTAGCATCAATGATCATCTTATGCCGACATAGATTCGGAATACAGCCTTCCGTATCCTCCTCCTTTCTGCTGACGTTGGCTCACGTTGCCACACAATCTAAGGACAGCGAAACTGTCTCCTCTCCTAAGCTTCAGAACCTCCGCTATGTTTCCTACTTGAACAGAGATTAATCCGCTTCCTCGGCTCTAGGCTCCACAACGTTCACTATTCCATCTTCAGTTGGTCTATTCTTCACTCCCCCAGCAGCATTCGTCCGTCTGAACATTGGGACAGTAACGAGCAAAATGCCCAACTCCTCCACATTCAACACAGTTACCGGATCCCCTCTGCTGAGCCTTTTCTTATCTCCTCTGCAGCATACCTAACTCGAGATTCTTTTTTCATAGCATAGCTGGCATCTCACTAGGCTCCGAGGAACAGCCTTCCAGTTGAGAAGTAGGCGGTTGGGAAATAGTGATCTATGAGAGTCTTCCTGACGAGACCTTGAAAGCTGCTTATGCAAGATAGTGCATGCAGCTTTATACTCATCCGAAGCTCTTCATTCTTCATCATTCGTGCCTTGAAAATTGGAATTTCTTCGTCACGGCATAAGGTTTTGAAGCCTGGGGCCTCTAGGCAGGATATGGGGGAGGAGCAAGCTATTTAACTACTGGTCGGGTATAGCTTTCTGATAGTGTAGAGAAGAGAAAAGGAGAATGCTTCCCCAAAGCCAGCCACCCAATGTGAGCCCCGCTGCCGGATTAGCTTTCCTCTTAGTGAGGCGATCGCCCTTCTTCCTCAAGCCCACTACTTTAGTAATTCGGGAAGGATCCAAGGCCTTCTCAAGTCAGTCATTCGGGAACCTCTTTCGTCGCTATACTGGCGTCAATCTTTCCATAAAATGATAGCCGCTAAGGCCACTCGGACTACCTTTCTAGGGGACAACAGGAGAGCTTCAAGCCCTCTCCTTAGCCGGCGCAGCGTTGTGTATAACCTTAGGCGGCAGTTGAGTCACTCTCGTCCCTGGGTGGGGTTTAGTTCTTCCCCCCTATTTGGAAAAGAAAAAATGGCTAAGTCCATTTCTTGGATTCTCCCTTACGTGACAAATCATTAAAAATCTTGGATTCTCCCTTACGTGACAAATCATTAAAAAAGCACCATTCTGACTTCCGACAACTATAAAAACAATCGAACAGATGCGGGAATATAATAAGCCAATAGCACTAGGCCCCTATTAGTCAAGCAAGACCCCAAAAAAACTCTTCCCTTCTTAGATAAGCACGAATCCCTAGGGATAAGCGAAGAAGACTTTACCCCTTGTATCACATCAAGGGTTATGCCGGGTCAACCCAAGAATCACTAGGGACTATCTTAAACTAAGGGGATGCAATCGAGAGAGTGACACAATGATTTTCCTTTTAGTTCAGTGCAAGACCACATTCCACCCACTTTAAGGACGCATGTGGATACACGATCACGGTGCCGTCCCGTCCTCCTATCATAGATGTGTCAAATTCCCATTCCAAGGAGGAAGAACCATAGTGAGAACAGAGAAAAACATACCCAACCCCCGAGTACCAATTTCATGGACATGTTCCCATTAGAGAAGCAAACAGTAAACCCATGCGAATCGAAGAGGTCTCAAACGACCTAGGGAACCACTCCCGAGTGAACAGTCTCGAGGATGGCAAAAAATGTGACGATCCGGGTACACACCTGGAGCAGGCCTAGGAAAGAGAGAAAACAGAATCATCAAACCTATAGATATATAACCGTCACAAAGATCTAGAAACCAGGGAAACGGATATGACGGCTTCTCCTCACAAGAAGACATGGAATGGACACTAGCTAAACGATTCAAATCTTCAGGATCAGTTGAAAGCATAGACGACAGATCCTTCTCCTGGACTCAAAAATATCTTTGATCATAAGGAAGGGAAAAGGGGACTTAGGTTTTCAGCGTGCCCAATCCCATCCCCATAGTCCTTCTACCGACTGGGACCACCCGAAGAGACAAGTGTTTTGCCCTTCTCCCGTAGAGTATGGCTCCCCGTATCGTGTCTTTCTGGCATATCTATCCTTATTCTATTTTTGTGCATCCTTATTCTATTTTTGTGCCTAGACAGATGATAATAGATGTCCGTTTCCGGGATTTCTGCCATGATATTTAATAGAATAGCGGACTTTCTTTTTGATCGCCAGTTGGTTCATAGAAAGAGAGTATGTAATGAAATAATAAAGGTCAAAAGCTCCCCCCGGAACCGGTTTCCTTTGTTTGCTACCCTTGAAAAACCATGTGCTTCTCGATATTCTATCCAGCAAGGGGCGCCGCCCTCCCCCTCGCAATTCTCCACCCTCTGACCTTCCCTTTTTCCTTCTTTGCGCTAAAACAGGCCTATAGGTTAGGTTCGCCTTTCTAATAGTAATAGAAGTTGAGTCTATATAGAAGTATATAGAATTAGACAGATCGTCTTCAGCATGAACAGAATCACCTTTGTTCCGAAGCAGTGGGAATAGCTTTTTTAAAGCTTTCGTGTGGTGTGTCCCGGGAGAGCAGCAAGCCAAACATCGTACTCTTCGGAGGGACCGTGTCATGTCAGTCACGATTAGAATAAAGGAAGTTCGCTGGTCCAGAGGTGTTGGTTCAAATCCAGCTCGTGACAATGGCTTGAGAAGAAAAGGCGCCGATTTTGCAACGGATTACTCCACACTAAGGGAGAAAGACTTTATGTACCAAAGTGGGGCAATCTAAGAAAAGAATTGATAAAAGAATGCCATGACACGAAGTGGGCAGGACACCCAGGGCAGCGGCGTACCTTAGCCCTACTCGAAGAAGGAGACTTTTGGCCCCATATGAGAGAAGAGGTAGAGGAGTACGTAAGAACCTGCCTTGTTTTGTTTGCCAACAAGACAAGGTAGACCACCAGAAACAAGCAGGCCTGTTGGAACCCCTACCAATCCAATCCCAGGGAGACCCTGGGAAAGCATTTCCATGGACTTTATCTCGGCCTTGCCTAAAGTGGATGGATTTGAGTCAATCAGGGTGGTAGTAGACAGGTTCTCCAAGTACGCCACGTTGATAGCAGCCCCGACAGATTGCACGGCTGAAGAGGCAGCTATTTCCTAAAGAACGTCATCTGGGGGATTCCACGGAACATCATCAGGGAGCGGTTCACAGGACAAAAGTCTTTTGGGTTCGGAACTACACTTCTCCACCAGTTTCCACCCACAAACGGATGGGCAGACGGTAACGCCCTATTAGAATTGGAAGAATACCTAAGATACTTCGTAAGGTACATTTGTTGGATGTAGCCCAGTTCTGTTACAACTTGCAGCACAGCGAGGCGCCGCATCACAGCCCCTTCGAGTTGGTCACGGGACAGCAACCCCTTACGCCTCACACTTTAGCTCGTATCCCCACTGGTCGAAGCCCGGCCGCCTACAAGTTCGCCAAGAATTTCAAAGAGCCCTAGAGAAAGCCGCTAAAAAAATAAAGAAATGGGCAGACACTAAGAGACGGCCTGTAGAGTACAAACAAGGAGACCTAGTAATGGTCAATCTCCAGCCACAACAATTCAAAACCTTCAGGAAGGTTCACAAAGGCCTCATACGCAAATATGAATGCCCTTTTCCAAGGTAGGAAAGGCGGATTTCATTTCAAGAATAAAGACGATAAGACGCTATATCGTCTGCATCTATAACTACTTATATATTATATAAGTTATAAGTATAAGGGAAGGTAAGAAAGCAGTAGCGCACTTGACACAGCATTGGATTGCTTTCCCTTAAGGGGGATACCGGCTTAGGAGTAACGTAACGAGCTGGTAAACGGCACTAGTCGTAAAGCGCGGAGCAACGGCCTGGCAATAGCAAGAATGAATGCCGTGCAGTCAGAACGAATCCCTGTCTGTCTGGAAAGAGTAGCTCAGTTAGTAGTTCAAACCTGGCACCATGGAATGAAGCCAATCATAGACTCGCTTTGGACTGTACCATAGCTAAAGAGCTTCCTATGGCCATTTTCCTTGGCTTTCAGGCAAACTCCACTTTCATGTGATACGACTTAATTCAATTACAGCACCCCCCTTTGTTTTCCAGCAGTAGATTAAAGAATTCAACAAGACAAATGAGTCCATTCATATGAAATCAGCAGGTTACAGCTGGGTAAACCTCCTTTAAACAGCTGTTTAGTGTTTCCATTCCATCTCCATTCAATCAAGAACAGGAATTCTAGTTTGTTCTTAAGAGTTGTATATGTTACCACGAATTCCAGTCGAATAGCAACCGAGGGAGTCAAAGAATATAAAAGAAAGATAAGGGATTGCTTTCAAACTCAGCACACCAGGTCGTTTTGACGCATATGCATATTCCAATCGTCGAATCTGGAAATCGGTGGTGAAGGTTTAAGATACGGGTGAAGAGAGGTAGTCCCCTCCCCTGTTAGTGTTAGGCAGGAACTAGAAGATCAGAAGTTGGTTCTGAGTCGGCTGGTAATCCAGAAAAGGCTGCTGAACAGAGTGTCGAAGGGACACAGCCTACCGAATGTGTTCCGGAGTCCGCGGTTAAAGAAGTTGAAGAGACGGCTCAGTCGCAGCCGAACCGACTGAGATCACAGGTAGCGATCCCCACAGCCGCTAAAGGTAGCTGGAGCCGGCTTTTTTCGAGTTTCTTTCTTCCCGCTGCCAAAGCCTTAGACGATAGGGGGGCGAGTCTGTCTCGGCGAGAGAGATAGGTTCTTCCTTTTCTGTCTCGGCATCCACATATAGCTTTGAGTCTGCATAGTAGATCTCGCTGCCGGCTTCTTGTCTGCGAACACGCGACGTACTTTATTGTCTGTATCCACATACTTGAAGCACTGATGAAGAGTAGATGGGACCACATGATTGTCATGAATACGTGGTCCGCCTAGAAGAAGGTTGTAGCATGCTCGTCCTCGGATAGCGTAGAATGTCGCTTCCGAAGTTAGATCACCGATTTGCAATCTGATCCTGATCTTGCCCACAGGTCTTTGGTACCCTCCGTCATATCCAAATATAGATACTCCAGTGTGAGCTTGGAGAAATCCCAAGTTCCTCTAAAGCAGGAAGAGTGATGAGATTAAGAGATGCTCCATGGTCAATCTGAACTCTGGGAACCGGAACATCCTTGATGTATGCTGTGAAGTATAGAGGGCTTGTTGGCTTCACAGATTAACATATTCGCAAAGAAAGATAATATGGTATGCTCCTATAAGGACTTATGAGTTGATGATCTTATCTTGCTCCCCCCTCAGAATGGTTACTGGACAAGGGCGGGAGCGCCCTAACGTTAACTGCTTCAAAACAGGAGATTCTAGCCTTCGAATCAACTACTTATGTAACTTCGTCTTCCCCGGCATGAAATAGGACTCCCCGCGATATCAACCTCAAAACAAGATATGAATCCCCATCTAGTTGAGTTGAACCCCGGGTAGAATCCACACCACTGATTGGTTTCATTCCCCCAGGAGGCTCAAGCAGCTAGCTGAGACCTCCCCACCTGCCTCTTTTCCCGATCATTCAATCATCGCCAACTTTTTCCTACTGGGCCTAACCAGGGATGTTTGATAATCCCCCGCACGGGACAGCAGGGAAGAGAAGCATGTTCATCTGACTGACCCCACTCTTTCGGATTCTCTACTTCAAGTGCAAAAGGAATAGAGTTCCGCATCGGGAAGCCTACTCCTCGGGCTGTTCGGTACTTTATATGCTTGCCGCGGATAAAGACTACTTTCCTATTCGCTTGCCTGCGCGCCTCTACTCATGCGGAACCTCCCTCCGAGAATGGAAGTGCCGCCGCCTCATGTGGCTTACCGGCTTGCCTCGAGAATGGACTAGTTGAAGTGACGCTTCGCTAGCATCGGGATTGACGAGCTTGCCTGGCATTCAGGTATCCAATCTTGCGTTATTAGCATTGACTCTTGCGAAAAAAGAACCTCAGGAACGGAATCAACTGACTTTCCTCACTCCACAAAATGGACAGACTCACCAACCGGCCGATCGCTTCGCTTGTCCCATACCGGAATGACCTACCCAACTTAGGCTTTCCTGGGACTTGCCGGGCATATAACGGTTCTAAAGGTGCTCCTCACTGGTCTTTCTCCTCCGCAGGGTTAAGCCTACTCCTCAAGAAACATCTTATCTCATCCACTCAATATTCATTTCCTCCATGAGGCTACTACTTGACTCGGGATAATAGTACTGTTCGGACTAAACTGGATCTCCTCATGCTTGCCCAACTATGCTGACCTTTGATCGCTGACGCGTATAAATTAGTAAAGACTACTTACTGCTCAAGCTGTAGGACTGGAAAGACTTTCTCTATCTCATCCTATACCTTCCTTGCCTGAAAGCTTAGCTGCCCTATGACTATGGACTGGCCGACTTCTACTCTTTCAAGCGGTCTGGGGAATAAAGATGATTGAAGGAGGGATCGGGTACGATACGCAAGCAACAAAAGAGTGTTTATGGCTAGATTCACTCGTCTAGCCCGATTCACGGGATGACAAGCCAGCCGACCAACCCTTAGGAGTGAGCTCCGACTTCTTTATTTCACCACTCCCGCTTCGACGACGTGCTGTTCCTGGAATGACCTACTTGGGAGCTCATAGGTAGAGGGGAATGGAAGATTAGGCGACAAAAGTCTTATGTCGCTGAATAACAGGTCGCGGGTCGTGCTCTTGCTAATTCACTCGGAAATAGGAGACTTGTTGGACTGGAAGCACTAGTCAGTTAACTACTTACCTCAGCTTTATCTCTATCTATTAGGTAGGTGCGCCAAGAGAGGCTAGATCGCAGCGCATTTTGACTCCGGGTAAGGGATTCGCCCTGCTCAATCGTTGCTTGTTGCATCCGTTTTCTTGCAGGGTGAGCTCGTCTTCATTCTTTTGGATGGCCTCGCGTCGAGGGGGATACAATTGACTGTCTCGAACTGATACGATAGGAATTGAAGTCCCGACTTGCTGCACAACTTCTACTTTTCTTGAGCTTGAGTAGACCGTTCGCTTTAGGGAAAAAGAGCTCCCGGGGATTGAATGGCTTTTATCTCCTAACATAGTAATGTGATAGTAATATGAGCTTGATCCAAATCCTCCTCCTTTATATTCTATATTTTATATTCTATATTATATTAGTAAGGCCTTTACTTGAATACTGTGCTTGCTGCTTATGGCTCACGATCCCTTACCTCAGCCCTTTCCAGTCTCCTTGCTTTCAATGCCCGAGATGCCCCCTATTTGAGTAAGGTGGTCTATCGCGATAGGGTAGCCTTATTGAAAACGAAAGTCAAGCAAAAGAAAGGGTTAGATCAAGTACAGATGTTGAAGAAAGCCTGACTTTACTCCTTTCCAAAAAAACTTGATTTTGGGCTTCAAGACCTTTTCTATTCATAAATGGAGAACCGGAAAACATGAATTTCATTGACGCTCTGGCATTCCTATCTATTCTATCATACTCATTGGTCCCTTCGCCGACTAGCTCGAAGGATTCAATCAATGGCTCCTGGTCTCCCCTGAGGAAAAAGAAAGCTTTTTTGGGCCTAAGGCATCGGTAGGGGAGCGTTCCGCCCATTACATCAGTTCGATTCTACTCTGTGCCGATTTCTTAGTCCAAAGGGAGACTTCACGGGCTATGTATCTCGCTATCGTCGATTCAAATGCCCTGAATTGCTTTCTCTCGTGTGCCTATAAGAGACTACTTTCGTTCTACTTTACTAGAGCAGTTTTAGATCTGCCGGTCGCTCTCTTGCGAGTGCTCGTCTAGCTCCCGTAAAAAGAGCTATATCCCTCTCCTTGATCTCTTCTTTTTGTTCTTAGCTGGATTTGGCCTTTTAGCCATCCCTTAGATCAAATAGAGCTTCCTATCCTACTTTTGCTACTTCTTTCCTCGGCTAATGGAATAGAATCCTTATTTTGATTAGTCCCTGCCTGGTTCATTGGTAGTCATCTTTCATCTGGAAGAATTGGTCCTCTCCTTGCTATTGTTCTTTCAAATATATATCCCATTCCTGCCTGTCTTACGGCACATGCGGTACCCGCTTTTGTTCTTGATGTGGCTCTTTCGGAAGTTGCGGAAGATAGTATAGATGCTCCTCTTCTTTCTGCGGCAGTTGTGGATGCGCTTTACTTACTATCCTGGTGCAGCTGTCTTGTTCAAGCTATGGATCAACTATAGAGAAGGAGTGTGAAAGCTAGTTCTTGAAAGCAGTGCGAGTTAGGCGCAAATCGAATCCCTGAGATTGGAATGAGATATCGAGAAATTCATTCAACTTCAAATCAATATTTTCTTTGTGTTCAGTACTGGTGGGGACATAGGGTATTGAAGTATGAAAGTCTGGGTCTCCCGCCCGTGTTAGCTTTAGCTCTTCTTCTTCTGTGAAGGGTCATCCGTAGCTTCTTTGCTTTGAGCGAATCCCCTGTAACGAATTCTTTGGCCGCTGCCCTTATCTTATAGGCGACAATGGACTCGTTCTCGCGTCAAAGGTCTCTTTCGATCGAGACAACTTCTCATCTTCAAAATCAAGGACCGGAAGTCTCAAGTCAACATTCAAATGTTCGTATCCGATTTGTCCATCCCCGATCTCAGAAGGAAAAAGTCTTATTCCCCCAAACCCGCCTCCTCCCGAACTGCTAGTAACTGCTTCCCCCGCTCCTCGAAAACAAGATTGACTGACGAAGCAAGGAGCCTACTCACCGAAAGAAAAGAAACTTCATAACGCGTAAATAGTAAAGCTAAAGCCTTAGCCCAAGAATCACCAAAATCAATCACAGGGCGAGAGGTAAGGCAATTGACTAGACCCGAGCTACCATGGGAAAGGTGCAGTTTCTCTTACAAATGAGTTCCCCGTGGGCCAGGGTGTGAAAGCTTCATTCTGTCTGGGATAGGGGGAGTCGAAGTGCATTCCCCGCTACGAAAGCACCAATCAGGTCAGCCAAAGACTACAAGAGGTGCTCCGCAGCATCGTGTAGAGATCGGGTGACTATAGAACCTCCTTATGGAGAGAACAAGATTCCAGCGAAGCGGGCGAAAAGGGAAGAAAGAATGAGAAACTTTGAAGGGGGAGAGCGCAAAGAATAGAAGACTAGCCAGCTTCGGGAAAAGAAAGAACTGCTTATGATACTGCTATATAGAGTCCCAGCCGCTCCTCCTTACACATAGGAATCAGGTTCTGGGATAATTGATCACCCTTACCCTTAGGGGTAGGAGCTCGGTAAGATGCTATCTTTCATTTCAACCAGTTCACCCCAGGCAATACCAATGCATTCCATTCTTTTCGATCTTATACTGAGATAAGTGCTCACTAATGCCAATCTCGACGAAAGAGCTTTGCTTTGCACTGAGCCGTGTAAAAAGATGATTCTAAAGTAAAGAGAGTGGCTATCCTCCTCGAAGAGTGAAGAGTTCCCGAAGTGGTCTCTTTCTCCCAAGGCCAACAAGTAGAGGATTTACAGCTGGATGAGAACTCAAAGCAAAGATGAAAGAATCAAAAGATGATCTGGTCTATGCCTTTTACCGGAGATTGGATTTCAAGGAGTGTAACCAAAGAAAAATGTTCTCGTTCCGCATGAAACCTATTGTATTTCTCCTTCGAAAGCGTAAGCTCGATGAGAGAGATAGACCGGACATGCCAGATTAGGAGATTTACGTCGTTGGTTGAACGGAGGGGGATGCACACGTACTTCAGTTAGCAGCACCACCGACTCTTCCTGTTCTATCTGTTTCTTATATCTGTTGGATCTTCCATTACTCATTTGTGCCCGTGAAAGAAAAAAGACTTCTAATACCGACCTCCCCCTTACTCAACAGCCCCTCGTTAAGTACACTTCCTTAATTAAGTAAAGTACACTCCTTTGGTCTCGGTTTTCAACTACTTTCTTTTAGTCGGAAGATGCTTTTCGTTGATCTCTTACTGGGGTGGTGTCACAAGCCGGTTCGAATCCTGTCCCCGCCTAAGAACGTCGAGATGAGTGGATTCTTCTTTAGTTTGATTGCAGGACGTTTTCCAAGTTCGTGATCACCGGAAATGGAATAAGAAAGGAGCTCTCTCTACCATTCCTGGTGAGCAGGAAGAAAACCGTGAGCGGGATAGATTAGAGGTAGAGGTGTGCTCTTTATCACTATCACTAAAGGGCAACAAGCTTCAAAAGAAGGAAAGAAGGATCACGGGGGTCAGACACGGCTACGACTTGAATTCCATTGCTCCGTTGATAGATCCAAATTCGCATCCGCCCATCTAAGATCTTTCTTCGTGCCGGGTCGTGAGCTATGTGGAGCGATAAAAAAAATGGGATCTCTCGGGGCCTGCATTGCCTTCGCCTAGGACATTAGAAAGGGCGAGAAAGGGCTTGCTGCTGGTTCGGAACTCCCCTATTTGAATCACGCGCCTATTTTCTATAATATAAAAGGAATTGCTTCTATTAACTTTAAAGAGTGTCTCTCCTGTCCGGCTCGATATGAACAAGGTAGGCTGGTAGGTGGGTAGGCTTCTATCCGACTAGTAGGACATGCAGTTCTCCCCTTAGCCTCCGGGCAGGCACGAAAGAAATTAATTATAAAGAAAGAGGACGACTTAAGACAGCAAGAACGGCCAAAAGCAGTAAGTCACTTGCAAGCCCAGGAACAATTATGAGAAATCTATGAATGTGTCCCGACCAGAAGAAGCGCTAGCAGATGAGATTGGACCTATAGACTAGGAAAGACAGTCTTGGTGGGTCCCCACAACAGAGTGAGAACTAGAAAAGGGTAATTTGCTTTCACTATTTGAAAGAAGAGATGAATAGGCGGAGCTGAACAAGGACCTTCCTTCCACTCAAAGCTTTTCACTCCACTTGCGCCATCGCCTGCTTCTGATCCCGGGAGGATAGAAGCGGAGATCAGCCTACCTATCTAATGATATCGGCCTAACTCAGATAGTGGAACTCCCCTTCAAAATGGTTCCTCCCCTGCGACAGCCTTCCTCCCGTACAGAAGACAACCGTCTAGGTTGTGAGCCGATAAGATGGGTAGATTAAGTCCGTAGAGAGGCTAGGGGTCTTCAAGGTGAGCTGAAAGCGATGGGTAGAAGGATTACAGCAGAGCTGACAAGCGGAGGTCCGTTCGCAGCTTCGGAGAGGAATTCTGTTAACTGCTTTGAAAGCCAATTAAAGGTTTAGGAGAGCTACTGTCTCGGGACAGATGCGTCGCGCTGGAGGGCTACGATCGTGGTAAGGCGCCTATGGCTAATGACCCTCCTTGTCCCGAACTCGGAAATTAAATAAAGCAAGATGATTCGCGAGTTCACAACCTAGACTCTTCCCACTTCTCAAAGGCGATCAATTCGACTATTAATAATTAATAAAAGTGCTACACTCCTTTTCGAGTTCTGCGAAAAATTACATACTAAAGCCTAAAACCTAATGGCACAATAAAAAACAGATTTGCCTCAACAAGTCGTGTAGGAATCCGGGAAAATCCTTCCAAAAATGCGGTTTGTCTCTCCCAAAAAATATCAGCATAATAAAAAGAAATCAGTTATGGGGTAGGCACTCGGAGCAGCAAGATAGGTTGCTTTTGGTCCGCTCCTGGGTCTTAAAGAAGGGTGCCCCGACAATCGTGATCTTGAGTAACAAAACTGGGATGATGATGGATAGGTGGTGCATATGGAATCTCTTTTGTGACTATGGTAGCGCCTATTTCCTTTGAGGATCGAGACGGTCGGTAACTTACCCCTCTACCTCAGATTTCTTTCTCCCCGCTGCTTCTCCCTGCTCCCTTCCTGCGCTTAGGCCCATTCCTAATCTTATTGCCCGTCACTGGCTGCACCTAAAGCAGAAAGAGCAACTCTTTCCCGTACTGAAGGAAGTAGGTTTTCTCTGCTCTTAAGTTCGAAGATCCGGCTTTTGCTCCTTATTTCGTTCAGCCAGTGAGATAACTCTTTCCGGCTTAGCCGAACGGGAAAGCTAATTTAACTGAAGCCCTTGCCCTAACAGCCCTTCCTCCAAAACGTCGAAGCAAGACGTCGAATCCAGAATAGCCATTTCCCTTTCATCAAGATATCCTTTTCCGCCGATAGCTTCAGTTATTCCTTAAACTTCGCTTAGCCGGTCCAAAGATTCCATTCGAGCTGGATCTGATTTCAATGACAGTTCGATTCTCGTTAGTTTCAAAGGCTGGATTTCCCTTATAGTAAAAAGGCTTAGAGTTCCGAAAGTCCGTAATCACCGCTTAAACCCTCGGTGAAACTGGGT